AAAAACGAGCCATGATACGACTGAGAACTACTTTCGTACGACCAGCGCGGTTGTTCCTATTTTCTTTTCCCCTTTCTTCGAAAGCACTCACTGAGTTACTTACGGAATCTCAAATCTCTCTCGGCGCCAAGAATTATGTGTCCAGGTCGATTAGAGGTTCGGTTTCCTTCTCCAACCACCTTTTAGCGTTCTGGGCCCCTGAAAAAGAAACCCGAAATCAAAAAGAAAGAAGAGAAATTTGGACATGTTTCCCGAGAGAGGTCGCCTTCTCTCAGGCCAGCAGTCTTCTACTTCTAGTCGACTGCTCTATGACGGGCTTCCTTATTTCATGGGCTCTGCTCACTCGTCTACGAAAACAAAATGCATTAAGATTTAAAACTGAAACTTGTCGTCCAAAAAAATGGAAATAGTGAATCAAGATTAGGCGCGACGAAAGAATTGTCCTTGTCGGAATCGTCATATCCTGCCCATATCTATTCTAATTGATTCGAAATCTTAGTCGTTCGTTTTCTACCCTCAGACGGGCTACTTTCCTCCTTTCAAAATGAAATTGCCAATACCGCTCTTCTTGGGCTCGCCTTCTCTCCTCCTGTTGGGCAGAAGCTTCGACGATTCTTTGACGTTCTTGCTCCAACTCCAGAATTTAGGGCCTCCGTATCTCATCCGTTACCCGATTCCAACTGAGGGGCAGGCTCCTGCTCCGGGGCATTTAAGTCGATGTCGAGAGGAGGTCGTTTCGAAGAGCCGCCCCCCTACGAGCTTGATGCGGCGTAACCTTCTTCTGACATTCTGACATCATCATGTTCCCTAGAGTGAGGTCTCCACAAAAAAGAAAAAGTTCTATCATCCCATGCGACCTTAATAAAGACATCACTTTCCCTAGCAACATTGATTTCATTTTCCAAAGAAAGAGATCCAAATCCACCTCGATTAGTAAACAGAGACAATAAGAGAGACTGAGAAAGGTCAAAATGAAAAGAAAGAAAAGACTCAATCTATGAAAGATCGAAGTAAGCTGTCGCTTCGAAAATGTGAAATATTTAAGAGGATCCATTTCGGGAACGTGGAATGTAAGAGAAATTCAAATGTTATAACTCCCGTACGTCAGGAACCATCAGAAAAAGAAAAACGACCCTCCAAGAAATTGTATAACTTGGACAAAGTATTCACTTTGCGTTCCCTGAGAAAAAAGATCACAATATTTATTGTGTATGTGTAGAAGGTTCACTCTTGCTTCTCCAAAAAATAGACGTGCGCTTACCTCTTGGAGATTGACTCCTGTTGGTAAGTTCACATCCTCAGTAGTCTCTCTATAGACTCTCAATTCTTTTGAGAGTTGGTCAACGATTTTCTCTTTAACAACATTTATCGTTAGATCAGTTACCTTTGTTTCCATATTTTGACTATTCATTTGATGGATCATTCGGCCAGCCCTAACGGCTACAAGAATAGCTACAGGCAGAGCCAAACCCATCCTAGAAACGAAATCAGCAATGAGTTGATCCATAACGAGTATTAGATTGAAGTTCTCTTAAAGAAGACCGCCAACTCGTATCCCGAAGATACAAGACAAGCAAAGCGCCCGGTCCTCTTCTCTTGTGTCGAAGTGTGGTGAGGCCTCACAGAAGGAGTGGGAAATTGGGGAAAAAGCCGAACCGGAACTAACGGAGATCACGGTATACTCCGTGCTGCGAAACGGGCCAGTACAATACCACGTCTTATTGAGGCCATGAAGACGGACAGCGCTTGCCTTGCCTCTTGCCTATATCCTATATATAGTATATAGGGTAGGGTTCTTTTCGATCTTGTACCCAGTCCACTGAACACCAACCCAATCTCGACAAAGAAAGTGAACTTTTGGAAAGATCTATCCTACACTTGCATCCTCGCATAAAAGAAAGGACTCAAGGGTTCATAAGGTATAGTATAGGTTAAGACCTGGACGGATCGAATAGAGCCCTATTCTATCGAGCTCTTGTAGGTGCGCCACGTTTACTCACCTACTATATTTCTTAGTTTGATTTTTGAAGAAGTTTTCAATTTAGTTTATAAACTAAAATGTAACGATAACCTACATAGGACCTTTTTGTTTAGGATTTTTTTTAACTGGTTTTTCTTTCCTCTTGTTAATTCAATTGTGTAAATGAAATTTCAAAACAAGCAGAAAACACGTTTTTGGAAAAGGAAGAGCAATTGAGAGAGAACCACATGCAGAACACATAGAGAACTCTTGTATGTATAGAAGATTGGAAGCTCAGCTTTAAGTCAAGAAGGGTCGGGGAGTCGCTGCGCCTACAATCTCGACAGTTGTGGTTAAAAGGTTTTTCTTTTTTTCACGCATCTATTAAGAAAGGCAGAATCCACACTTTTATCATTTTAAAATGCCCAAGAGGCCTGGTTCTGGTTCAGCATGAGGAGATAAGGATAGAAGTTATGAAATTGTTATCACACTTATCCATCTTATCGAGCCAACAGCATATAGGAGCAGTCCACCAAATATTTGAAAGAGTCCCCGAGGCACAAAAAAAATGATTCAATTCAATCTTTTAAGCTATCTATCAACAACAGAGGGCCTGCTCATAGTCAAACTAGATTAGATGGATTCCAACTGAACTTCAACTTCTACTTGGTTGATAGATTCAGGGGTAGTGCTGGAACATAATTAAGGACGACCTCCATCTCCATATGGTAATTGAAGTCGAACAGGAGCAAACCAGATGCAATTCAATCCTTCTTCCTGGCAATGATTTCCAAAAAAGCAAAACCTCACTAGACCGAGGCCCATTGCTATGAGGACTACACTGTATAAGAGAATGACTAAGGTAATTGCCAATAGATTGAAAGACACGCTGGCTCTTTAACTTTTAAAAAGGCGCCCTCCTAATCTCATTTGGATAGGAAGAGATATTGATGATTATCCCAAGGAGGCTTACTAGTCAGCTGATAGATCAGGTGAGCCAGCCATGATCACTAAACTCGCCAAACCAGGCATATGATAATGTTAATCATAGGTTTCTATATGCGACAGGAAAATGGGATTTGCATAGTAGGATACGAAAGTTTTTTTATATACAATGAATAGTACCTATCATCCATGGACGACCAGTGGGGTTCATAATAGGAACCAAACAAAGGTCTGCAACAAGGCTGTCCCCTCTCTCCATATCTCTACGGCTGGTTGCAGATGACACTGTAATAATAACAAAGCCAGATAGAGAGACTTTTCGAGGCTTCAAAACTGGGACAAGACTTTTTTTACTTTGGTCATGTTAAAACCCCAGACGACGACGGATACTAATACAACTGGGATTCAAAGAAGGATTAACAGACGATCTATGGACTTACTTGGCTTGGTCCCAGTTTATAGGCATTAAATAAATCTATAACTAGGTGGAAAGGGCGCAAAGAAAGCAGGAAAAAATGCAGTCAAAAGAAGCCTGCCTTAGTCTCAAATAGGGCTTACCCTCAATGGCAGACCAACTACCAAATGCGGAATGACGGTCGTGAGCCGGTCCTTATGCAATTCCTAGGCGTGAAGGTGGACAAGGTGGCGGGAAGCCTCCTTATATTTATATGGCGTAGCCCTTCGAGTGAAGCATTCGATTATGCGTGCTGGCCGCTCATCCTTAAAGTAAAGGCCGGGTTGAGAAGGAAGAGAGAAAACTTCCTCATTTTAGAAGGCTATATCAACGGGAGCCTGTCAAGGCCGAGGAGGCCCGCTACCGTGCTAACCCCCTTCCCTGGCTAGCTTGCTTTCGCTTGCTTCGTATCCGGTTTGGAGCCATCGTCGCAGTTTAGGTTGTAGCATGCCTTGGCGAGGTTTTGCTCTTTCTTGGGAGCGTAGTTCCCTCTCCCTTTGCTTATCTAGCTTTATGTTTACGGTTGCCCCAGTAGCTTTTATGCAACGGGTGTCAAACTACCCTTCCTCCAAGATTGAAGTTTCGCTCCAGAAAATTAGATATTTAGGAAAAGCCATTGGAACCGAGTATAATAGCCCCTATAAGGACTCAGAGCCCTTTTGGAACTTCTTCCCGCCTAGAAGAAAGGCTTTCTTCGTCTGTTGTTACGGATGCCCATTCAAAAGATTCATTCCCTTCTGTCGCATCAAAGAGAAGAGCGCTCGTCGAATCCATGTGGGCTTTCTGCTTCATTCTAAAGTGAAGGTCCCTTCCTATTCCGATTCTTTTTCTATTGATTCTTTTCCGATCGGGCTCTATGTGTCTATATAGATCCTGTTCAGGGATATAACTCAAAAGTGCAAAAGCTCTATTTTCCTCTGCCATTCTATGAGTCTCTTCCTTTTTGCGTATGGCATCGCCACTCCCTTTGGCAGCATCCACTAATTCGGAACTGAATTTTCAATTTCGACCCGGACGTTTTCGTCCTAATAACCAACGAACGGCAAGTGCTTTTCCTTGTGTGGATACTATTGAAATAGGTACATCGATGAGTCGATCCGCCTACACGTTTTGCTTTTACAGCGGGAGTGACTCCACGTATTGCTTGACGTAAAACAGATAGTGGTTGAATCTTTTTTCGATAGAGAATTGGATAAGCCAATGATTCCGTGTTTCAGAATACACCAACAACTAATCGATTACGAGGATCGGATTTTGCAGTTAGAAGAACTCATCTTCTTTTCTTGACAATTGAATGCACCCCTATAGCCATATATTTAGTAATTCCTGAAACTCGTTCTGGAAGATTGTTAAGGGTGCTTTTACAGCTCAAGCAATAGGTGTATAAAGTCAATCCAGTACTCGAAGTAGGGCGTTTAGCAGCTAGTCATTCAAGGTATAAGAGAAAATGAATTGAGCTCGACTCAACTAAACTAAGGGGAAGCGTGCCAAAGGCTGTTCTTTAAACGATCGGGTCAAAGGAATGAGCCTATGAAGGCAGAGGTTTGTTTACCAGCTGTATGTAATATGAGTGAAAGCAAGGACAAGGACCATGAAGCCAGGACGCAAAGAAGCGGTAGAGAGGAGTGGGTAGAAGGAAGAGAGCTTCTAGGAATAAGTCAACCAATAAGGTGCAAAGCGCATTCTTTTTCGATCCAGGTAATTCATTGAGCAAGGTAGGACTAGCAGGATTATGCTATTGAACTAGAAATTGATATTACAGGCACTACTTTCAGGCAGTAGGTGAAAGGGTAGAAGATCTTTGCGGGTTGAGGCTAGCTCTAAGAAGAGGTTTGGGAGTAGTTGATAAGCAGAGGTTGCTTGGCATTCTCTCAATAGAAGGAAGCGGAAATGGTCAAACTCTAGGGTAGGGGCGAAGTAACTAGAGATCTCACCCAGGAATCAAACTTGGTTGGTGCTTACAGGAACGGAAGGAAAGGCAATAGCAAGGCTTCTTAATCTTACGGTTCACTCACTTGCCTGAGGAAAATCCCAGCTGGATCACATCACTTTGGCAAAGAGGGTGTTAAGGTCGGTAGCTGACTTGGATGAGTTCAAGAAGAAGAAGGGAGAAGTCGCGGACATTGACAACCCCGGCGGAGGGACCATTCCGCGGGCAAGAATTTCGGACTGGATTCTGACTGCCTTCGTTCATTTTATTCCCAAGAGTTTCTTTTTACTCTAATCCGGCAGCTGTCGGTCGAGCATGCTCAGTTTCATCTCATTCCTCAGTCACATATGGCCCGAAAGGGCATTCTCAGTTATAAAAAATGGAAGTGAGGGACGCTAAGAGAAGCAATTCTTTGATTCACTTCGCCTTGAAAAGTCCGTTACAGGAAGTGTTACAAGCGATTGAAGACCGATGTCCGGAAAGGGAATAAGTCTTTCAAGGACCCGGCTTCGTGTACGAGAAAGAGGAGAATCAAGGGCATGCCCGAGCCGAGCCCCCTCTTGATTGGGCCAGAGGAGAGTCACTCTTTCAAGCAAGGATGCTATGACCTCAGACTTGAGATCGATTGAAAGATATAGTTTTGAATGAATCAAATGTCATCCATCCCGCGTTTTGGGGCTGTCATAATGTGACAGTTTCGACTTCCATCGGTCGACTTCTGTCGGATCTGTCTATTCCGTTTAGGGAATGGGCTTATGCCGACCTTTTTGAATATCGGTAAGCTATCCTTAGTCAAGCTCTGGAAGTACTTCCACTCATACATATGAGTTTAGGTTTTTCTTCAAATCTCGTATTGAAGGTGCAAAATCAATGGCAGCTGCTTCTGCTACAGCTACAATGGGTTCCGCCTCTTTGCTTTCTAGTGCAGGAATCCGTAATATCGTGCTGGGACTCTAGCTAAAAGCTAATCCGTTCTCTTGCCCTCATCCAGTTACGAGTTGCTAAGCTACTGAGGAATCTAGCTATGAGCGATCCCGACTCTCGTTACTAAAATCCAGTTCGTGTCTAATCTCTAGTGTTTCGTTCTTGTCTTATTAATCGAATCAGCCGGGGATCAAGAAGACCTTCTTTTCGGTGTGCTTTAGCCAGTAATGCAGCTGGAAATAGAATGGCATTTCCCTTGGCTGAACCTCTCTGCCCTACCACCTTCTTTCTGAATATCGAGCTCCCGGTCTGATCTGACGGTTTTTTGCTCTTCTAAGGAAAGTCGGAATGGCAGCTGTGAATTCATTATTTGAATGAACTGTACTCTCGATTCCCTTCCATAATCTGTCTTTCAGTGCGCCAGCTCATTAGCATCTTTATTACGTTCAAGAAGGAGGGAGGTAGACATACTTTCATCTGTACGGACGGTCACGTCGAAAGATTGAATGCTGTGAGATAGCATATCGAGAAAGACCCAACCCGACGGGTCATTCCTTCTCATATCGATTGTTCCGGTCGCTTCCCCGGATCTACTTCTTTGTAATCCAGCCACTTTACAATCTTCATGATTCAACCATCTGCCCTCCTTTCCTCTCTCAAAGGGCGCACGGACTATTCTCTCTTAGCAACTACCCGAAAACCGCTTTCCTTCCTCTCTTGCCGGTGTCAAAGTCAGTGCTCTTTTCTTCTCTTCAGAAACTTAAAGCCACAATAAGGTGAATAACTTCACTTTGATTCCTGCACCTCTTTTGCTCCGTTTCTGATCCGAGAAGGCTGCTAAATTAGAAAGAAGGTATAGATGGGAATGATATTGGTCAAACAAAATGGATGTGTTATGTTAGATTCCGTCAGTGGATGTTTCCAAGTTTTCCTTTCCTTCGCTTTCTCTTAACTGACTCTGAGACTCAATCGTCTGACTTGGATTCGCATACTGGGGTAAAGGTGACCCTATCCTCTTGTTGCCTTAAGGCTTCCTTTAGCTAAGGTTTTTATTCCTCACTCATCAAATCAAGTAGACAGACTTCTAGATGACGTGGCCCTTTCCTGACATCATCACACCCGGTATGGGTATCCGTTTTCAAAAACAAAAAAGAAAGGCAATAGGGGCAGCCTTACTCGTGACCTCTCGCTCCAAGTATGGAGCTCGTACCCTACGGTCGAGCATCAGAAAGAACCTCCCCCTACCTACCTAAAGGGTACGCATCTCCGTAAACTAAACCTTTTAGTCGAGCCACATTCTGTTCATGGACTACTTACTCCATCTGGAAAGGGCTTTCCGCCAGAAGGGAGGTGAAATGCTTTCTTATCACAGTGGATATGACTGCTTTCCTTTCCCAGAACTCTATCCCGTGATCCGCAAAGGCCTCTCTTTACGAAGAGTGCTCACATAAGAGAAATTGTACATGCAATTTCTCTTTATCCCAAGCTGTCACACAATCCTTTGTTCCACTTCAAAAAGAAAGTTTGATCTTATCTTAGATCGATATCCAGTAGTAGTATAGTGTAAGGTAGGGTTGGGTATAACAGGACTTGAACCTGCGACCATTAGGTTAAAAGCCCAATGCTCTACCAACTGAGCTATACACCCTAAAAAAGATGTAGGGGGACGGATTGGTGCGGAAAAGAGGGCGGCCCCTCTTCTTCTCATCATAAGGGGCGTCGGGCTCTAAAGCCGGCCTTACTCAACACGTCACTAAGATAAGAAAGGTTGCTTGTTTCCACTCATTGAGGATTCTATCTACAAAAGAAGGTCAACGGGGGATACTCGACGTTGCTCTCACTGACACCATCTACGAGAAGGTGAGGTCGTCTTTCGCCGCCATACGGTTCGCCTTACAAGACGGATAAGGGGAGGAGCGGTTATCTATGTAATTACGGTCTTTGTTTTGTTGGCCGTTGTTCCGGTCGAGCACTCTCTTTTCTTAAAAAAATTCCGTCTTACCATGACTCCTGACCAACCCGCGAAGGGTTGTGAGGTTGGATCAGGTACGAAGAATGAATCTATATCTGTGTACGGAAGGCCGGCGGCCGCGTGACTGTTCGAGCGTAATGCAGTGGTGGTTGGTTCCGATTCGACAAGGGTAGAATGCCTGGTCGAAGGTCCAGTACAGTAGGTATCAGGCGTGTTCGTTTTGGCTCCCGAGCGAGAACGAGAAATAGGCACCATCCTTGCTGCTACGTACGTTGACCTTGACTTGACGGATTTATCCAATTGAACCCACAATCAAAGGAGGACCACATGGGGCTCGACGAAACAGAAAGTATCAGCATTAAGAAACCTCGTGGGGTTAGCAGAAAGAGCCGGCATTCATTTCTTCATTCATATTCATAGCTGAGTCTACTAAAAGAGGGACCAGCCTCATCGTGGTGATTATAGGACATCTATGATCGTTCACCTCTAATGTGACACGTTCCCTCTCAGTTATATACGGCATCAGTCGGCTAGGGAGCGGGTCCCCTCTTTTCTTCTTTTCTTCTTCCGGGGAGGCAAAGTCGTCCCCTCTACTGATCGAACCCTCAGTTCGGAGGTCTTCGTCAACATGTTACGAGGCTCCAGTCTTCGGCGGGGCATCATTACTTGACTTAGAAAGGCGAACGGCAAGGGAAAGCGAAGTGCGCCTGGTGCGCTTTCTTTTTTCATGATATACCAATCAGAATGGAGGGCCTACCTACGTGATTGATAGAATCACTACATAGGGGGGGCACTTGATGCGGGAGAGGCATGAGTGCAGTTCGATCGTCGCGGTGTATTCGTTTGTAGTGAGTAGGGCCTGCCTCTTTCTCATCAGTTCGCCTCCGCTCTATTGAGCGGTCTCCATTCCTACGGCGGTTTTGGTGACGTCTCGGGCCGGATTGACTAACCTAACCCTTAATTGACGTGACGCCATAGTTGGGTGCTCCGCTTTAGTGTAATTGACGAAGGCTAGGCTAGGTTTGGTACTACCCAAATGAAAAGAGATGGGGGTCGATAGTTGGCAAGGAACTGGATCCCCCCCCCCCCCAAAAAAAAAGGCCTGCTAGGTGATCGAAATCGCTCAGGTCAGTGAGGACTCACTCACTCACCTACTCCTTATAATAGTTTCTTCTATCTACGGAATTCAAAAGGCGACCCGCCGCGCCGGGCTATAAAAATAAGATACAGCTGTTGTACTACTTGACTAGTAAGAAAAAGCTTACGTAAGAACTGGAAGACTCTTGTATGTACAGTAACCCTTTACTTCTGCTATTGGTGGACTGTTCCACAGAAAGGCCGACAGAAGCAACGTTTTTTAGCGCGCAGCGCTTAGCTTCTGCTAGCGGCAGGCTAAAGGCTATGAAATAGGTTCAGTTGGAAGCCTAAGCCAAGAAGGTATGAACGAAGTGACGGATGAAATTCCTTTTCCCTACCCTAACCTAACCTAAGATCTCCGACTTATGCTCAGTTCTCCTCGGTCGGTCTCGATCGATTACTTTTGGTTAATTTAGTAGGTGTCGATAGCAGCAGAACCCATTCTTTGGTCCATACCACGAAAAAAAAAGTATGCCCTTTATTTCACTAGATAGCTGACGGTCCTGTTATACCGTACAGACGCGTGCTTGTCCAGTTTTTCAGGGATGGCTTCATCAATAACATCTGTCACCGAGAAAGGCTTTTACATGGATGTATGGGAACCAAGGGCTCCATTTAAGTAAGCCCGCAGCATCACTACCAGATCGAAAGTAAAGGTAAGTTTCGGTTCTAGGTAAAGATCCATAAGCACCAGCTCCTTAGCCAACATAGCTAGATCGAGTGTATTCGCTCCCCTCAAGGGAATATGAACTTATGCGCCTACCTTCGCTACTGGGACTGAACTTGATCTATTTTATAAATAAGTTTTCTTAGTGCTTAAACCAAAAAAGATCCTCAAACTCCGCTCCCCAAATTTAGGATTTAGGATGTAGGATGTGCTTTCTCTATTTCCGTGTCCTGCTCCAACTCGATTTTTCAGTGGTTACGAAGAGATTCAACCTTCTTTATGATCCTCAAAGGGTTCGGGTCTTCTTGTCTTGGTTCAACGCGCTACAGATCTGTATATGGGACTGGGGCAGGGGTTCTTCATCTATCAAGAGAGGGTTCCCGGTAATCAAGCTAGAACTCCTTCGGACCCTTGCTTTGTTTTATCTTCGGAAGTCTCTACTCAGACGGAGATGGGTTTTGTTGATCCAGGTCGTACTTTATTGACTCAAGGAAAGTAGGTTTAGAAGGTGACACCTCCGCTAATTGTCAAATTGCGTCTATCGGATAACTACTGTAATCTAATTTCTCAGGTTCCTCAATGCTGGCAAAAGAGCTTTGAGACGGAGTCCTTCCCGCCCCAGGATAGAATGTGAATCAATAATGAATGCGCCTAGGAACTACGATTCTGAAGAGGCTACGTTCCCGGCCTCCCCTCTTTCGGATTAGATTCTAGTGGCTTTCTCTCTTTTTTTCTCGCCCTAGCAGCAGAAGGCTACGCTCCTCGGATTCGTACCTCAGACTTAGAATCTTCGTCCTAAAGTTCTTAGAATTCAGTGGCATGGCTGAGGGGTATCTACTAAATCTTACCTTCTGGATTAAGCCTAGCCGACTATCGCTATCGATGCTTTTGGAGATAAAGTGAGCCCTTAGGTTCAGAATAAGATCCCCTTTTTCCATCTAGACTAAGCCTAGAAAGAGAGTGAGCCGATCAGAACTAGGAGATGATAGGATAGCTATGCTGGCTGAAACGCGCTTCACCTTAAAAGAGATACTTTCTTAAGGTGATCGGTTCATTGGCAACGACAGATAGGCGCGATCAAAACATTGCTAATATGAGACCATCCTCTGCCGGAGGGATCAGTTTGACCAGGGCTCAAATCAGACCATGTAGGGCTTATTCTTTCTAAGAACAGTAATCCCAGGCTGATTAGAAAGCTTACGGACCTGAACCACTGGACCAAGACAAATATATAGACAGTACTATACCGAATCTACTTTTTAGACTTCAACAGAGCCTGGACCACTAGTAGACCACGAGACAAAGAAACGGATTTCACTTCAAGTGAAAAAGCCAGTCACTTCGCTCACCAAAAGAGAAAGAACAAGGCGAAAGCATAGCTTGATGAGATCCGGGATGAGGAAAAACCAGTATGACAGAAAGATGCCACCAGCTGTAGAGATTAGAAAAGAACTGTACTTGACCTTCTAGCACGGAACGGAATCACATTCTATTGAGAGAGCAAGATGAGCGGAAAAAAGAGAGTCCCGCCCCATAAAATAAAAAAGGGCGCGCTAGAAGAGCGGGCGAAAAGAAAGAGAATTTTGAAAGGTTGGAATTGTCCTGGTAGGACGTAGATTCCAAAAGATGGGCCGTGAGCCCGGAATCAGAATGGGTGGAATCGGAACTCCCGTCGAGCAAGACTGAGCCTTCACTTCAGCCCTAGGAACAATGCCTTCGGAAGTGGCAGAAAGCAGTGAGAGACCATTCCATATTCTTTTCCTCTTACTCTTTATTCTACGAATCTATTGGACAAAGAATCATCGCATTCCTTATTTCCGGGCTTACTCCTGCCTTTCCTGAAACCAAAGCTGCACACTTACTTACAAAGAATCCTTTCCTCCCTCGCGCTGATTTAATGATTTAAGATAAGAGAGCGGCCGTAGGAGATACAGCCAAAGCCGAATTCCAAACCAGATAGCTCATTTCCTTTCCTCAGCTCAGAGAACTTCACTTGCTTGACAGATTAGAATAAGACTGATTGATTCGTCTTCTTCGGGCAAGTTACAAGACAGAGATGATATTTACCGTTGATTCTATGCACAGTTTCATTCCTTATATTCTATAAATAATTTAAACGGATGCCCGTGTGGTGCAGACTCTATTTGAATGGGGTATTCTTGTTACCCTAGTTGAATTAGGCTCATTCCTTCATCTTACTTACCTGTGCATCTCAACCCCAGACAGGAGATGACTTTGATTACCCGTTCCGCACCTGTATGACTGAATTTCATGCTTCAAAGCAGAGTTGAATCAGGCTTGAAACCCTAGCACCGAACCCTAGAAGTGAACTACTCGAATTCAAAATAGGCTAATGAGTCCGCTGCACACTTTCTATATCCGTACCTAATGCCCCAGGAAATCCAATCATTCGACTGAGAGTTCCGATCCATGTACTGTGCCTCTGAACTAGGACTCCTTACTTGACTTCAGAATGAGATGAGGGATCTAATACAGAATTCCTAGCCATCACAGCTTCCGGCTTCCCTTCCGCACCTGGCTTAGTTCATTTCATTCAAACTAGGCTAACAGAACTAAGTGAAGTCGTTTCATTCTCTTCCCCCCTTGCGTATTGCGTACTTACTTAATAAATGAATGAAACACAGTCTAATGCCTTCCTTCCCCCTCACTCTCCTCGGTCAAGTGCTTAGATAAGTTTTTTAAGTGAATGGTAAGAAAAGGTTTGGTACTCGGCTCATCTTGGTTGAGTTGCTTAGAAAGCTCCCTCCTCTCGTCGGCCAAGCCGCTTCTCCTTCATCTGTCTTTTTCTTTCCGCCTAAAAGAAAAGGGAAGATTAGCCCCTGCCCCTTCTCTAAAAGCTTCTCTGATTCTGTTGACATGAATGAAGCCGTAGTAGGTCAAGAATCGGTTTTTCTAATGAATGAACCGGCCTGAACTGAAAGGGAAGAGTTTGATTTCCAGCCATAGTCATAGCGGGCACTCTTTCTTGCTTCTTGTCTACTCCCATGCCTGCTTTCGGTAGGAAGACAAATAGGGGATCAATATCAATCAAGATTGTTCGTGATGCTGCTGCTTGATTTTATGTAATCCCGGGGTCAGGCTCAGACTCGGATTCCTAGTCGGAGCTGTTGTTTTCCCGAATCGAAGGCTTTCTGTGGCCTTTCACTTCTCCCACTAAGATCAGACCTTTTCTGATTTGGATTTCCATTTTTTCTCCTTCCATGGAACCTTATCTGCCTCTGCCTCAGTAGCCGACTTTGCTTTTGGTAAATCTGTATCCGCTGCCCCAGGTGGGTATGCAATTTGTTGCATATAGCTTTCGAAGGTCGGGACTGGCCTAGGCGCGACGGCCCCCTCTAAGATGACAGATCTATGAATGAGTCGTCATCGTCATTGAGGTCATCAATCAAGGAAAGCGGATTCGTGATGACTATCATAAAAGAGATCCAGATTCGAAGCTGGTCATGCCCTTTTCCTTTGAAACGAGCGGTGCGTGTGAGCTACCGAACGAACTTTGTTTAGCATTTCAGTCTTGGGTGGCATCTCCAATGATGTTCGGCATGGTGTCAACTTGATCTCGCTGTGAAAGCTTCAGGGTTAGACCAAAGGAAGAGAAGGCGTCAGGACAGACAAAAAGCCTAAAAGCTTACAAAAAAAGAGCACTAATGGCCCCTTTTCGGAAAGAGCCCGTCACGTCAGGGTCCCTCGTCTTGTAGTTACATGGTATGGCTAACGCTCCTTAGAGAACAGATCCGCTTCCCTAGGCGGGGGCACCCCGGCTCTAAGAATAGCTCCTAATCTGGGTAATAAAGGGAGTGAGTGCAAGCCCCCGTGGTTGTTAGTCCCATAGGTATAGAGCACGATCACGTGAAGAAGAGCATACCACCGATTGATTCATTTGTCTGATTCGGTATGTAGGCACAGATAAAGCGTTCCGGCTTGAGCCGATAAAGTCTCACCCTTCGATGTACATCCACAACTTCTCAGCTCTTTCATTGCAACTCACCACCCAACCTCTCTCCTTCCCATGGGCAAGCGCATCCTTCAGTTAATGCTTCGCCCCTCAACTGCCGATGATATTGATCTTTCCTTGCTTCGAGTTCGACATCCTCTCAAGTCAAGATAAAGAATCGGAAATCTTTTATTTAAAATCTTTATTTTGCCTCCATCCAGCCTGAATTACGCCCTTTTTACCCTAATAGAATGAATGGCCCCTCCTGGCTAATGATAAGATTCTCAATGCTTGATCGGCCAGGGATGAAGCTACTTTGGAAAGGGCCAAGAATTTCATTCAACAAGAAGAGGCCAGAAGATGCGATTCAATCAGCCAGATGTTAAAAAAAAAAAGGCTGTCTTTTGATTGAAAGCCCCGGCCCGGACGGAATTCATTTTGTATTTGTAGAAGAAGTCTTGGCCAATTGTTAAGTAGAAGTAGTTGAGACGGTGCGAAAAGCTTTTCATTGAGGTGAAGAAAGATTGAATTCCTCTTTTGATCACACTGATTCCTAACCGACCTCTTCTCGGAAAACGAGTCTCGCCTCAGCAGTTTTTTCCCAGGGAATGAAGAGGGACTGATGACTTTCCTGCTTGACTTTTTTTACTTGAAACCATTTTCCATCTCGTGAGGGGGTGTTAGCATACGGCCGGTTGAAAGGGAACTGAATGCGTCAAGTCTTCACTCCGGATTCCACGTTGCAATCTCTGCCGACTTATCCTCTGCAATTAGTCTAGCCAAGTCCACTAGAAAGGGATTCGTGAACAACAGCATCAGTGAATCCCTGACGTTCCCTGGAGAGCTAACAGCAGCTGATGAAATGGCAAGTGCCAGGCTAAAGGCAAAGAGCATATTCCTGCGAACCTTCGAAGAGATTTTTCACAGTTGAACAGGAGGAAGAACAGCTTAGCTTCTTCAATAAGAAAGAAGAGAGAGCTCCGGGGAAGTAGATCCAGCGGAGACCAAATCCTCTTTCCGGTGAAGAATCGATGAAGGGAATGCGCAAGCAAACAAAAGACATTTCATTAGTAGACGGGGAAAAAGAAGAACATGAGATCATGGAGTAGAAAGAGGGAGTCCGGCTTTGGTTCATTGGCCCCTGGCCGGCCTTTTTCTGCCCCCGGACTGTCTCCTAAGACACCCCTCCAAAATAAGGTCAAAGTCGTGTATCCGCTCTCAGATTCGCATGAGCTACGGCTCTCGTCCTGACCGAGATCTATTCTCGGGAATCCTCTCTCTTTCTGCCAGTGCCAGCCTCTTCCTCGAGCACGGGGTTAGGGGAAAGAAAGTTCTCTCATCTCAAGCAAGCCCACCTCTCCTGCCAGCTCGTATGTTGCCAAACCTCGTTTCGTACTTTTTGGCGAGTTGCTTGTCTCCAGTAAGAAAGCTCACAAGGAAGAAGCTAACCTATGATTTAGTCGAGTTGCTTCGCTCCCCAACTCGTTTAAGTCAACCGATGCCATGGGTCATTCCCTTGTTTACGAAACAGGGCTATGAAAAGCATCGAGAAAGAGGATTGGAACAACTACCTCCCAGTCTATCGGGACTCTACCTATTTGGTTGATTCTTGCCCTGGGCTTCACTCCCTTAATCCCGTTCCTTCGCTCTCCGGGCTTCTTCCTTCTAGGCGAATAAGTGCATAAACTTCTGTAAATAAAATAGAAAGACAAACTTATGAAGAAAGCACCGGTAAGGTTGTACCTAAGCCTAAGGGCTGGCCTGGATGTAATTCCCTCCGCGAGCTACCGGATCTAATGCACCATTCTTCGGCCTATTACTAACAGTTTCGATGTACCAGATCGTCTTGTGTTTCATCAATATTCGGCAGGAGCTTTGATTCACGCCCTTATTCCTTTGCTTTCAATGGGAGCTGGGTCTTATGTCACCTCTCCTCTTCCTCTTCTTGTGAGCATGAAACCATCAAGAGTCAAAGCTGAGACAAGGCTAATCGCTAATCGTGATGTCTTACTATATTTTAATGCCTTTGTCCCTCGCTTACTTTAAAGCTGGGTTGCCAATGTTCGAAGACCTGTAGTTTCTGCTGTCAGGATAGCAATTCCTCTTTGTTTACATGCTACCCTCGCGTGACCTCACCCCAGGTAAACCGAACCCGGCCGTAAATTTGACTTTCTCGGAGTTCCTTCTTTCTTCTGCCTCTCCAATCAGATCTAACTGGCTGGCACTCCCGGATTGGCTGCTTTATTACTTTATGCCAACTAAGACATATATCAAAAAGGCATGAAAGCCTTCCTCTAAAGGGTTTGTACCAGTACTTATCGAAACTCCAGTTTTCCAATGCGTGAACTTCTTTTATTTCTGGGCATGCTAAGATCGCTTATTCCGCATCAACTGGTGATTCTTTTCACCCCTAAAGTAAAGAAGTCAAATCAGTTAATTAGTAAGTTCCGTCGCTCCCAACCAGTTCTTCTTCGACCGCGAGTGAACCATAGCCTTTTACCGGAGATAGCCTTTTCTTTTTCTTCACTTTCGTCATTAGAGTGAATCGGTTTATGAGAATTTAATGCTTAATTCGGGTCTTCCAGGTGAGTGTCAGCGAAGAGTGGGAAGGTGGTAATGAAATTGGCTCCAATGCCAATAAGAAAGCTGCCACTAATAAGTTAAGTGAAGTGCATCAGAAAGGCGTGGTTGGCCAATAGAAGCTGTTCAAGGCATAACTATAGTTATTCGCCGATAGGTGGAGTATGGAAGTTAGGAAGAGAGGGTTGGACTATCTTGGCTCTCTCAACAAGCATGGCTCTTTCTTAAGCTTAAGCCAGTCAGGCATGCGTCTTTCTAGCGCTGGTAAGGCAATGCTAATTCTTTCTTGGACATGTAGTGCCCTATCCATTAGTGGGGCTCATCAAAAACTGGACTTCTAAATGATTTCCAAGCTTAGTTCATCCGGGAGCGTAGTGGTTTCAAGAGCTGCATGTCTACGAAATCTTTATCTTCCGCTCTCATTACGATGATAAAAAGCAATTCTTTGGTCTATCTTTCTCGAGTGGTCAGTTCTCAGGGGTTGGATGAAGCAGTGGCTGCGTTATTGCCATTGGTATTATGGCACAATGCTGTTTTAGGATGTGCTCTGGGTGACCTATGGAATTTAAGGCTCCTGTTGTGTTGTAAAAACCCTTTGGGCCATCAACCGAACTGATTCAGAGCTGGTTCGGTTTGGGCAACTATGGAAGTTGTATGATCAGGTAACCACTTTTGGTATCCAATTCCGGTTGCCGGAGTCACGACAAGCCCCTTTTGTTTGGGGTGGTTACTCGGAGGATCATGTTCCCTGGTATCACGATATCAAAATGCTGTTTTCTCCTTGGTCTTTTTCGATCGGCGTAACTAGAAGTAGGAACTAGACCCATGTTCTTTAAGGCACCGTCGGCCCCTCCCTTATGAATCTACCAATCTCATCCTTTTTCTTTTTTCTGGGTTTACGTCGAGAGAACGGATAGTTCGTAATGTATGTTAGGAGGGTACGAGAAATGCTCCACTGGCAAGGTCCTTTCAAGCAGGTAAGGAGAATCTTTCTAGAGGTAAGGAAAATATACATACAGATACAGATACTGCTGCGGGGACAGGGATAGCTTTTCCATCAGTCCCTTGGGCAAGGAAGTAGGCTAGGCAATCTAGTGAAAAAACAAGTGATCTATTTGAAAGCTGTTACATTTCATTTCCAGGGTGAGAGTGTCCTTAATCGAGTATGAGTCCCCGGGTATGCTTTTCCAAGTCCAAGTGTTCGAAGGAGGCGAGCTCCCTTTAAGAAAAAGCCCTTTCCTGTTACCGTTGATTCCAGGTAGTTTCTTGAGGACGTGAGCAAGACAGATAAAGCTAGTTTATTGTGCAGAAAAAAAAGTAAGACTTTCCAGCTTTTAAGAGAAAGCAAGCACTCCTAATCGGCTGTTGCAAGCTCAGGGCGAGGGGTGGCACTCAATTTACTGTCGAGAAGGCGGATTCTGAAGTGTGTCACATCCGAAACCCGCAAATCAAGACAGAATCTTTTTATAGAATATTCTCAGTCATATTCAATCTCGACTTATTCAAATAAGCCGAACATTACACGCAAATAGAACAATGAACACTTTAAGAAGTGATAAGCGAATTCACTCATTAAGGGGTCATAGTAGAATTAAAAGCTTCTCTCGCTGCCTTCGATTCAAAGTCAAAGAGTGGTGCGGACTTACCTAACCCTATACAGAACAGAAGACAAGTAAACTTCCCTGATACGAAAGCCTTGGATAGTAGGGACAGGGTAAACCATAAACTGCCATAAAGGAATCCATATCTTTCCTATCGGCTATCTTGTGGTCTAGCTATGGTCTAAGATGGGAAGGCCTGTTTCTAAATTAAATAGTAGGAGGATAGATAGGGCCAGGCCATAAGCAGAGGAGCAGGTTGAAAGGGTCTCATGCTACGATACGAGTCGAATACATAGAGGTAGAGTTCGGGTTAATAGATAGAATTGGGAAACCCCCTCTCCCTTTTGTCGGTGATACAGTCGTCGCGGCTGGTTAACGAGATTGAACAAAGTCAAGGGCGCGACGGGGTCCAGGCAAGGGTTTCGGTGAACTAAGTAGTAAATTAAAAAGAAAGTCGCTTTAGGAGCGGTTGCTAAGCTCTTTCTCTAGTCAAGGTCATCGGCGAGGTAGAACCATTCTTTTTGGTTTGGGTGTTAGCGCTAGGAGAAGGCGAACTAGCAGCCGTATCAAAGAAGTTGTTCGTACTGACCTCACGCTTAGGGTTCGCTACCCATAAGTCGTTCTGCGGAACTTTCTAAAATTCTAGAGTTCCGAATGGAGGAGACTGATTCAAGAGAAGAGGCTTCGATTGAGCCCATGACCTTGCTTGAACTAGAATTGGATAGCGGGGACTGATACAGGTGGTCGGCTTTAGCTTTGCTAAAGGCAATGAGGGAAAGCTTTCTAGTCTGGGCAATTCACACTAACCGAATCTCGCATAGAATCCATAAATGAAGAAAGCATCTCAATTGGAGAAAAGTTCGTTTTCCTCAACGAAATTCCACTCATAAGTAGGTTCACATCGTGATCTAAGTTTCATTTCCGGTTATGATACTGGTAAAGAGTCCTATTCTTCTCCCCGGGTTATGAAATAATTCAATAGCTCCGGGCCCCTCACTGCATTCCAGGGCAAGCCCCTCCCCGATCCTCCCATTCCTACTGGATTTTAGCAAAAAGAGTATGAACACTGTATCGCTATGCCCCTCGCTTAGCCCCGCTCTTTGGTTTAGGATGGATCCGGACTGGACTAAGCCTGAAGATAGAATTACGGACTGGAAGCGAAAACACCGTCAAAATGGCTTCTTTCTTTGTCTCCGCTGGACTTGTTTTGTAATAGCTTGATGAGCTGAACCAAGCCAAACAAGAGATATTACGTTCTACCTTCTGCTTCGAGCCCGGCCGAGAGCACGCTTCCCGAGAGTCTCTTCCTTCCTAGAAATAGAACTCTAACTCTCCGTCCCGTCTCCTTACTCGAGATATCTGAGATAGCTCTGTCAACTAATAACTTATAATAGACGAGCCCATTATCCTTCTGTTCTGAACTTGCTTCTTGGTATGGTACAGGAGGAGGGGCGAAGAATTCTAGTTCTAGTTCTGCTTCTGCCTAATCTTTAGTACCGCTTTGAGATTGAATCTTTAGAACCATGTGCCTAAGAGGGCGAGGACCTTTTAGGCCCTAATTCTTCCCCCGGTTCTACCTCCTTCTGCAAGAGTGATCTATCCCGTCCACCCGCGAGCTATCCATTCTAACCTGTCTTTGCCTAGCAAGATACGTCTAGTTCTCCCTACGCTTGCCTATCTCAGTAGGAAATTGGAACAGTCTCCGATTTCAAAGGCGAAGCCGAGGCAAGAGCTATACCTTCTGTTCTGGAACCGGAGCAATAACTGCTATAAAGGAAGCAGATGCGCAGGAACGATCCCTAAAGCAAATACTCGGAATGCTCCACGACTAAGTATACCCATTCAGACTCGCTTTTGTTCAATTATAAATAAATAACCACTTTAATGGAGATTTATAGCATCATTCAAGTAAATACAGATTGAGATCGTAGAAACATGAGCTTGTGATATAGCTACACCTAATTCCAAACCGGTTAATGCAAGAACTATAAATAAAGGACCAGGATCTCCTATGAAATAGAAAAGATTATTCATACATAGCATAGTCCAAGCGAACCCACTTAAAATCTTTACTAAACTATGACCGGCCATCATATTAGCAAATAAACGTATTCCTGAGCTTAATGCGCGAAAACAATAAGAGATTAGCTCAAGGAGTACTAAAAAAGGCGCTAACGGCAGTGGGACTCCTGCAGGTAATAAGAAGCTTAAAAAATGAAGCCCATTTTTTTGAAAGCCCACTATAGTAATGCCAATAAAAATCGAAAATGAGAGACCCAAAGTAATGAGAAAATGACTTGTAACTGTGAAGCTATAAGGTATCATACCCTGAAGATTACGAAATAACGAAAAAGTAAAAGTGACCAAGATGCGAGGGAAAAACTTTTGTTTTCCGGAAAGACCACCTATTTGTTCGTTTACCGGGTTCAGCACGAAATCATAAAGAAACTCTACCAAGGATTGCCAAGCATTTGGTACTAAGGTTCCTCCTCCCTTTTTAGTAACAAAATGAACCAGAAGTAGGACCAAACTGAGAGTTAGCAACATAAAGAAAGATGGATTTGTGAATGAGAAATACAAGTCCCCTATTTTCATAGGAATCAATGGGAGAATGGCAAATTGCTCAAGTGGGCTGTTGGGCGTAATCGTAAGAAAGACTTTTCATTTCATCCCTGTAGTTCCGCTTCTTGCTTTCCAAATTCAGGAAGACTTGTCGAAAATCGCTTGGTCCAACCAGCATGGGAGTCGTCGGGGCATTGCTTGGGACGAGTTAAGTAAAGACTGGCTACCTAGTTACACTACCTCACTGCACACCAACCAGAGACCACAAAAATCTCTGCTTGCTTCGAAGCACTTCTAGACCGCACAACTGCCGTCTACTCGAATCTACTCGGAACTAGACTGCGCCGATCTGTCGATTCAATCTATGGCATTCTTCTTCTATACGATAGCTTACCCCGTTTTCCATTCATATGGATTTGGGTTTTTCCGCACCATATTTAGATCTTCCTCTTCTTCGATCCGGAATTCCCAGCAAATCCTTGACTCCTCGAATACAATGGGATTTCACACCTGGCGAATCTTTTACTCTACCTCCTCTTATTAAGACCATAGAATGTTCCTGCAAATTATGACCTTCGCCTGGAATGTGAGCAAATATATCATGTCGATTGCTCAACCGTACTTTGACTATCTTACGTAGAGCTGAATTAGGTTTTTTAGGTGTTCTCGTTGAAACACGCAGGCATACTCCTTGCTTCTGGGGACATTGATCCAAAGCTCGAGTACGGTCCGTGCGCCGTTTTTCGTCTCTACCATCCCGAATCAATTGATTTAATGTAGGCAGCAGAAATATCAATTGATTCGGGATGGTATTATTTCTTATTGATGGATGGTTGGCTCAGTGGAAGGTATCACAGCACAGGCATGGTAAAAAAAAGATCTTTTCGTATAGCAACTAGACCGAAATTCAATTCTCTGTTACAGAGGTGAAAGCACCGTGTTTCTGTTCGGCTTCAAGGGCAGTTGGTATTTCCTGTTTTCTAGACACACGATGGGATGGGATTTCTGATTGGTCCTCATAGCAGCTGCAGCTTCCATCTATTACTAAAATAGTATATACATAAACGTATGGATGAAAACTTTTGGAAATACGAATACAAGACAAGGCTTGATCTCTATCTCTAACCCCTGGCTGTACCAAATGCGGCCACTCCAGGTATAGGTGAGCGTTTGTTTCTATAGGGGATTGGTACCATAGACTACTCTAATGCCATAGGGACAGTAGCCGCTTATGTTTTGCCTTTATAAAACAGGAAAATCCGAACTGATATGGAAAGAGCCGAGTCCTTGTCCTTTTCTGCGGCTACTAAGTAAGATACCGCCTTCGTTGAGCTTGAGCTATCGATTGAACCAACCTTTTCTTGGGACTTTAGCCTTTTTTATCCGCTTCTATTTTCTATTTTTTAAATAGAAAACTGTGCGCTTATGCGTAAGAATTTCCTCAAAGCAGAAGGGTCTGGAGTTTTGATGGACTTTGCAGGCTCACCCATGACGGTTACGGTTTCAGTACGCTCTTCCCTCCACTTCTTAGCCCTTTGTCTCCTCTAAGAAAAGAGTCTTAGCTTCTTTCTTCTCCTAAGAAACTCCTAAATCTAAATAAAGAATTGGAATGCTTCTACTTTTTGGGAAATCTCTCTAATGGGTTAGGCCTGCATTCTGTATTTCAACTAACTTCGGTACGGTCCGTTGACCAAATGAAAGCAAAAGGCGAATCTCGAGGTCAATCTGATGGACTGACTGAAAGAGTTTGAAGTCAAGTCAGTCTTGTTTATCCTATCTCCGAATACCAGGAGCGAGAAAGGTAGCTATTACCTTGATCCCATCTCTCATTCCCATTTCTTATAAAGAATTCTAAAGAGGGAAATGCCTCATGGTCCGGAGAGAGCTTTTTCTCATTCTATTCGATGAATATCAGATCCAGTGTTAAGTCTTTTGGTAAGCGGGAGTAATCTTAGACGAATCTAGATATTAGATATTGGTGATAGTACTGGTGCTCAAGACCCGGCAGTCTTACCCAAAGATCTCTTTTTTGAATCAGGCTTCAAAGTCAAGTCCAAGTAAAAGAGTGCAGTTTCGCGAGAAAAGGGGCATAGGATAGAGAGCGGGTGGAACACTGTACCAAGGACAAGGATCGACCTTTAGTTTAGGGAGAAAGAGAAGTAGAAGATGGAACCTGATATGAAATATGAATAAGAGGTGGAGGGCAGTCCTCACTTCTAGTAAGATAGTTACGCTTTCGGCGTCAGCCAAATGATCTTGATAGGACTATATAAAGTAAAAGGGCCACGGCAATAAGGAAGAACTGAGGTTCGAGCCCTCAGCGTGGTTAGCAAAGAAAAGGAAAGGGCACACAGTCTGAAAGTAGCTTCTTCCTCATCTTAGGGCGCTTGAGAAGGCTTCTTCCTTAAGAGGGATTGGGATGAACATGAACTGAACTGACATTCATGCCAGAACGTAGACCCCTTTCCTGTCTCAGGAACCGGGCGTATTCCTTTCCAATCCAACCTTCTTTGGACTGGACCTTCTTCTCTTATGAAATCAAACTTCTCTGCTGACAGAGTGCTTCGTTGATTCAAAAGCTATGTCCTTCCCGTTGCTGAAGCGCCTGCACTCTAGCACGGCGCTCTTTTTTAGTTTTTATATTCGCTTGACACTTACTTTACGTGATGTCACAGTTCGATTAGAGCTAGCTCGACCAGCAGCCCATCCTAATTCTTCGCCGATTCATCCCTTCGTTCCTTTTCTCTTTTTTTCATCTCATTTAGAATACAATGCATTCTTTTCGATCCCTATGTAGGCTTGCTTCGCATAGGCTACACCGGTACACTTAACACTCACCCAATCTTTAAAATGGAGTCGAATCAATCAACTGGCATATCTGGGATCCGCCCTAGGCTACTTTTCTTTTTTTTTATGATTATGAAATGAAAAGTGTGAGGAACTTATTACTCCTAAATGCAGCCGTGATCAACTATACGATACCACCAGACTATCCTCGGAACTTCCATCCACCAATCAAGGCTAGTGAAGCGAAGAGAGCCAAAAAAACGTGAGCGCCCCTACGCGAGCCTTATTGAAAAAGCCCCTTACTATAGATAGGGCGTTAGCGCTTTACTAATAACATAAAAGGGGAAAGCCAAAACCTACTCCTAACAAGATCGAAGTTGAACATTCTCCATCCGCCCGCCAGCAGCAGGGGGGTTCGATTCCCGTTATACGCGATGTGGCGAAGAAAAGCGCTTGTTATTTGCGGAAAGGAAGAAGTCATCCCTCTTGCTGGAGGAAACTACCTTTCTATCCTTCTCCTGCCCCTCTCAGTTGGAAAAAGGGCTTTCGACTTTCCCTAATCTCCTTTGCTCCCTAATCCATTCCCGGTGCCATTCAACTATCTGACAATAGAGTATCTAAGTCAAAGCTGTTCCCGGGTTCAGGTGAAGAATGTTAGAAAGACTCTCATGAAAAAAACCTCTAACTTGGTTCGAGTGGCTGATAGCTGCTTATCGCTCCTGTCCAGTCATCTTAGTCCATGGCTTCTGTTTCATGCTTGGTTGATGGAAGACAGCTTTGAGTGCCGTTACTTTCCCCCTCCATGCTTGAAGTTCATTCCTCCGTTGTGCTTTGTCTGTCATCTTCTTTCTTCCCTTCCTCGGGCACAGTAAGACAAAGAGCTGTTTTCTTTCTTGCTTTGTTTTTTCTTGTTGCTTCTGTTTGGGCTTGCTCCTCTGTTATCCCTGACTCCCTAAACTTAATGAATGAAGGAAGGGTCTCCGCTCCTTACCCTATCGGGCAAGTGGCTTACACTCCTTGCTTGCTTTCATCCTGCTTTTAGTGCCGCTTGCTTGCTCGAAGGAGGGGCTACCGCTCTTTAACCTCGTCGGTAAAGCGGCTTGAATAGGACTTTCCCTATTTTCATTGGCCTTTTCTTCGATGTCAATGTGCTCAGGTCCTTTCTTTGCCCCTTCCCTTGGGTTGGGCTCTCCCTCAAATGCCCTTTCCCTTCGTTATCTCTACATGAGTGAAACTCAAGCACTCGAATATCAGTAGATTAGCGTCACGCCAACGCAACTCTCAAACCATCGGCGAGAGGAGAGTAGGTCCGGCTATGACTTTCATAGGAACCGTTGGGCCACTATGTCATAGTGAGAGTAGGGACCCATCCCATATGACTCAGAGTCAAAGAAAGCTCTTAGCCTCCGACCAGTGAAGATCAGGAAGCCGAGAGGCGGATGAGCACCTGATCGTTTTCTACGCAATTCATTGAGTTGATGGAGTACCGAGAATAGTCTTTAGCTAGAAGCTCAGAGGCTTCAGAGGCGCCAGCCATTAGCTCAAGTTAACCCGCACTTCCTAAGGTTACGGTTTCGGAACGAAAGAGCCCGAGCTATATGCTTAATGAAATTCTATGACAGATAGGGATGTCGATAGAAAGAAGGGAGTAGAGTAGACATCTTCACATACTCTATTTTCAGATCTTTTTGTTCAGGGCGGAGAACATTATCTTTCATTCCTCAGTCGCTTGCCCGAAGTTTTATCAGTAGTTCGGCTCTTTGCCCCAACACTCGACTTCAAGCTTAGGTAGCCGTAGCCATTTCGGATTCGGGGACGGGTCCGCGCAGTAGGAGAAAGCCTTCTTTCTTCATCAGCAGGAGCAGCCTTTAGGTCTAACTCTAAGACTTCAACCTATCTTTCATCAAGCCAGAAAGCAACCAAGCCACTTGAGCAGAAAACGGCTCAAAGAGCGAAGTTTAAAGGGCTCAGTGCCTCATAGCTGTTCCGAGCCGCATTTACTATGTAACAGTCCAATCGAAGAAGCTCGTATCCGCGTCGGACGAAGAGCTTTCTCAGACTCCTCAAACATGGGAGGGGAGTACGGTCATAGAACGAGTCCCGAACCGGTCAAAGACGGACCTGTATACTCTTATTAAGAATATAAGTGCCCAGGCTATTCATGAAGAGGAGAAGCCAAATCGATCATAACAGCACTTCCAATAGTTGAATCAAGGGATGTGGAATCGACGAATTCTTGACCTCCTCAGGGGAAAGACGAAGAAGAGCTTAGTTGATAGGATAGAAGGAGGATTGCTTCTCTAATCTAACCCATACATAGACGAAAGTCAGGCATCGGTGGAAGTGCTAAGCGCAAAAAGTGAAGAAGCTTTGAAGCCGATCGAAGACAGCGAGAGTAGCAGCTGATCTTCTACCTGATCTATCGACCATATTGATTGATGTATTAGAGAGACCAAGTTCCTACGAGGGAAGAAAAGATTCACCAGCTCTATCGATTATCAAATCCCTGTACCTTTGTGAAAGACATCGCATGGAATAGCTTACACGGGAACGGGGAAAGGTAGAAACTCAGATTCAAAATAGAAGTTCCTGAGCTAGAAGGAATGGGGTCAGGGGTGGAGACTGACTGCCAAGGAGCGTAGCAGCTCGACCAGAGGGAGAGGAGTGAAGCTGCTTGACCGAATAAGTGAAAGAGCGAACCGCAACTAGACCTGATAAAACAGCAGCTTTCAGGCATCCGGAGGTCTTAGATAGAAGATGAGCCGACAGTAGGACTCTCTGAAAGCTTCAAGTGTAGCATCGTAGATTACTAGCTGCTAAGAAAGACTATCCGGTAAATGGATATTGGGTTGATCCCCATTCCTGACAAGCCAATCGATTGGTAGATCCTAATTATCTGGTTGAGGAAGCACCTTTCAGTTAAAAAAAATCCTCAATTCGAAGTGGTGAGTCAGTCTTTGATTCCACGGCAGAGTCAGTGGTAGTTCCTCTTTCTACGACACCTAGGGATCACAGCCCTCAACCATGGGCATGGTAAAAAACAAATATCAATTTGTTTACAGTAATATCAGGAAAATAAGAGAATTTTTTATTCAAAAAGCGTACTTGGCAGTACCCAATGTGGCGTGACTAGCCGCCTACCGTTTCGCACTCGCCTTCTATAAATATGGCTAGAAAATCATCATACCAGAGAGAGAGAAATGACATAATCAACCGGAAAACCCCTTTTTTTGGGGGGGAAGCCGCTGTAATGCTCACCTTTTCTTACGCAACTAATCCTTCCTTCGCTGCAAATGGCTGAGCTACCGCACTATGTTACTTCCATTGATTAAACAACACAACTAGCACTAGAGCCAGTATAGATAAATAAATAATAAAAAAGTTCCGCTGCCATATTTTATTTCATTTTTTTCTCCGGATCAAAGCATGTATCAAAGGGCCTTGGATTGCCCCATCAACGGCAGACCGTCAGATTTCTTAAAGGTGAGTCGTGGACTCAGGTAAGGATGCCCACTGTCCCCCTACTTGTTCACATTCTTATCACAGATTCTATCAGCAAGTATCTGTGGTCTAAGCCTAGGCCAATCAACAAGTGTGAAAAAGCCCCAAATGTTCAAGCAATCAACCACGGACAGTAAGCAGATGACATCATTCTCATGGGGGAAGCGAACGAGTCTGAGGCTAGGTTCTTTAGGCTAGAATTTCTGTGATGTAGTAAAATAAGAAAGAGCAAGGTTTTATCCCGCAACTCATAGGAAACTATATGGTTCGGCAAGCAAATTTTTGACTCTAAGGAACCGATCCAGCACCTTTGAATCCCCATTCATTATAAGGATAAGGAGAACGGTGAAATTTCACTACTGCAATCGCTAATATGGATAGCGGATGGCCTGCAAGAAGATTCGAATATGCAGCACAAATCATTCTTAATGCATTGAAAGAAAAGAAAGAAAACAAGTTTAGCCATGGCGGGATGAGTCGGCAGGAAGTGCGAGACGCAGCTCGGCTGCACATTGGTGATACGGGTTTGCTCGACTATGTGCTGAAATCAATGAACAATGTAATCGTTGGAAGTCACATTGTCTGTCGTGCTGTGAACCCATCCACTCGGGTTTTGGAATACACGATTCATGAGCTTGGTAATCGTGTTCTGATCAATGAACCGGAACCTGAAATAGTTCCTGAGCCACTTCCAGTACCTGCTCTAGTGCCTGGGGCTGATGTTTACAGTGATGTCGTCTACTTGTATACAAATGTACTACTATTGTATTGGGTTACCCGGAATCAAAATTGGTTGAGTTGGCGACTCGGGAAATTTTGGACAGCAAGCAGTGAAGGAGTGACCTTTTAAGGATGAAGATGATCAATTTATGAGATTCATTTGCCGATTGATGCCAAGTTCAAGAGAGCTAAAATATGAGTTGACGAGGGAGCCTGGTGAGCTTATAGTGGTTCCACCCTATGCTACAGTTGGTGAGCTGAAGGAAGCAGTACAGAGTGCAATGAGGGATACTGAATTATGGAACAGTTTGTGGTAACTGATATTGAAGACATGGAGGGAATGGAGGATGAGGTTTTTATTCCAGCCCTTATTAGATTAGCACCCTGTCGATCGATGCCTCTACGTCCACCAGGGGAAGACCCAAACCCGACTTTAGCAATAGCTGCTGGAGAAAGAAGCGACTCACCCAGAGGGAAGAGAAAACTAGGCTCTTACGCAATTAGAATTAGTAGGGAACAGAGGAGCAACCTACTCTTACCTTTAGGACCGACCAATAACAACCTATTCTCTTACACAATCATTTCTGTACTCAGATATGCTCCTACTAGCAGAGGAATGACTCTAGTTATGCCTTTATTTAATTTAGGAAGGCATGAGATTGAGATAAGGGCTGCCCTTTCCTTCTAGCTAGGTAGCTAGTGCTTAGCCAACCCTTACTTATCTATTGCCATCCGCCGCCCTTTATTCGAATGGTGGTTTCCGCTTCCTTCTCCATACCATAGAAAAAGGGCTTTCCTACTCTGCTTCTGATTTTTCGGATTATTAGGAAAGAGTTGATCCACTACTTGAAAGTGAAACCACTAATTGAATGGCCGTCCTACAGAAATCCTTGCTTTGAACCAGCTTTCCCAATCAATCAATTCTAGAAGATGCCTAGTCATTGATCGAGCTTACAAGCAAGGAACGAAGTTCTCAGTCCATGGTTCCTTGTCTTCATTCCTGGAATGAGAAATGCAGCTGTGTTGGATCGTGACCTCCCGTAACTAAGATGGAAAAGGAACTTGCTTTCCTGTGTCGGATGGAAAGGAACTCTCACTCGGAATGGAATGCCAACAAATAGCCGAATTGGCTTGGCTATGTTCTTTTTACCGGTAAGTGGTTTGAGGAAACCAAGCAGGCAATGAACTGGCCAGGCAGTCAAATTCAAATAGAAAAGGATCCTCCCCTTTGTCTTGCCATGGATTCGAACTGAAAGTCCCGGATTCGCAGCTCAAGAGGAACGAGTGACCAGAAGGAGAGGAGGGAGGCGTGTTCTCGGTTAGAAAGAGAGTTTCCTAGGTTGACAGGGATGCCCCTAGATGCCACTAAGAGGTACTTTCCTAAATGAAGTGGTCCAGGACTCTAAGTAGTGGTTCCTGCCTTGAGTGGAAGACTGCACTTGAGAATCTCTAGGGAGAGGAGAGTCCTGTGTTTTATCATAGAAAGATCTCTCAGCCTTTTGGATTGCTATGAAAGATGGGGCTGGTATGGTCACCAAGGTAAGGTCTAGGGCTGTTCCCGACGGTTCTTTCGAGTGAACGGTAAGGCTAATGGTACTACTAGTCAACTACACTAGCGGACTCTTTATGCGCTGACTGAACTTGCTTCGTAGTGTCTCAAAAGCCTTTCTTCATAACCTTTTCCAGGACTTGAAAAGGGCTGCCTTCGACAATCCAATCATAAGGAAGGAGAGATTCACTAGATGGGATAGAATGTAGTGATGAAGCGAGTTCCTCTGCAGCTATTCCTTCTGCCTTTTCTGAAGTGACAGAATAGCCAAATGAATTGGCCTCCCCTCCTAGTTTTTGGGAGTGGATTTACAAAAAGGCTTATGAGTCTCATTTCCCTTCTACGGAGATCGAAAAAAGAAAAAAGGGATCCCCCCGTCGCCTTTGAGAGCAGTCCAATACCAGTGGATTCATTAGCAATGGTAGGAGGAAAAAATCCACTACGCTTTGAGCCAGTTATTCATTCTTTAAGGCCGGGAGCCGGGAACTCAAAAAGTATTCATCTGGATGGTTCCTTGCCCACTTCTCTTCCGAAAAAACTTCCAACAACGTGCCATACCATCAAGGGCTAAGATCGCTTATTTTCAATAGCTGCGGTTTGTATTGCTCCTCTTTTGGAGATAGGGATTCTTTCTTTTGAGTCACGTTTCCTCCACTTGGGAAAATGGGCTTACTCTTTCCTTCCGTCTAGCCCTTGGTACTCTGCATCTTCAGGTAGAATGAATTTTCTTGCAAGAAAGGGTGGAGACTCTATACATCGATGTGGGTCACTTTGTCTTGTGTCGCTCTACGATCTTGTTAAGAATAAGAGGTCACAATTCCGGAAAGCGAACCTAGCCCCATTAATCCATAACTTCCTTCGTTTGGTATCGAGATCGTCGAGTAAGCTACTTATAACTTGATGGGGATAGCCAGATTTCTAGACTAGAAGGGAGAGTTTATTCCCATCTGAAGGTCCACGTCTAGGAGAGCACCTCTTTCTTTTTCTGGCTTAGTCGTGAAAAGAGAAAAGAAGAGTGCAACGAGCTCCTAAGCCCAGGGGCATTCATCCTATGTTGACTTCACGGCATAAGGTCTCATCACAACAAGGGTAGGAAAGTAGGCTATGAGTAGATCCCGTGATCAACAGAAAGAGCCCTTCCTCTAGTTCTAGTAGCTAGGGAGCTTGAAAACAAAACAGACGGTTTAGAATTTTTGTGTCAGGTGCAGCCTAGAAGAAGCTGCAAGAGAATCTATCCCCTTCTTCCCGGAAGTGACATATTCAAAGGAAACTTCCTAAGGCCAAGCAGAGATTAAGATACCCACGAGCAGATGTTCTCGAAGAGGCAGGGCAGCTATTGAATCCCCTGTTTCGGAATAGAATAGGCAGCTAGATAAGACGCCCTCCCCTCTGACTCTTGATGACGAATAGTTTGTGCAAGATTTTTCCTTACCTTAGCATCTGGGTACTGCTGTACGTCTTTAAGCCTTTTAAGCCCATTATATACCTACATTGACAGACATTGAGTAGGAAAGAGGAAATCTCTTTTTTGCCTATCAGCTTTTGCTGGAATAACCGGTCTTCTAAAGAAGACTGATCTCGAATCCCTATCCCTAGAATCAGCTCTTAGTCTGAGTTTCGGGTTTTCAGGAATTGAATCATCAACTGTGCCCCTACGGCTTCTGCAGCCTTCTTTTCAGACTTCAGACTTGGATTTCTGGACAGCAGACACCCATTGATCAGCAGGTGGAATGGGGACCTTAACCATCCTAGGTTTCTATGGAAAGTTAGGCATCTTCCGCAGGCTTTAGATCGTCTCACTTGGAGGATATGAAAGACTTATTCTTCATAGAAGCTTCAATTTCTCTATCCGTGACGGTAGACCTCTGTAACAGGATACTCTGGTACACTACGAAAATTCTTCGACATCCGGTGGTTTGTACCTTTTAAATTAAATAAAAATCCTAAAACAATGATTATTGAGTTGGAGCCTCCTCCTCTTACCTTGTTTCAAAGCTAGCGCCCCTGCTCTTTCTATGAGTTGGCTACTATGTCTGTTGTACGCTCTCTTTCTCTTCACACCTGGCCACCCCTAGTTTAGTTCCTTTCTGCTTGCTACGGCCTGTTTGGTGTGGTTTGTTACCCACTTACACCATCCTTTCTTATTGGCGTTAGAGTTAGATAAGTCTCATTTTTGAATCCCATATCCCATAGGGGAGGGAGGGTTTCACACTTGATACGATAATCTAATCATCTATTTACATAAAGAAAAGTTCCGGGAAGAAATCCACGCTCCGGACAAGCACACGGGTACTAATAGAAGCCCTAATAACGTGGAACCACATGATGAAAGGAGGAAGGTTATGGAAGCCATGCTGCAACCAACATACCTTCTGGCTACGAACAAGCCAAGGCTCGTTCAGTTTGCTCACCTAGCACGCACCACCGAGCGCGCAGATCCTATGCGCGTCACTTCCTGCCTCGGAACAGAAGCAAGGCAAGCTCTAGCAGTTGGAGAAAGGGCAGGAAAAAGAAAAAAGGTGTGTGAATGAAAGCATAAATGCGAGTTAAAGAGTAAGAAAACAATGTCTCAGACAAGAGCCTAGAGAGCAACTCAATCGCCACCACACAAGGCCATTATGGCAATTATACCTGCTCTGTGCTTGCTGCTAGATTTTGATACTTCTAGCGATGCCCAACTTTTAAAACTAAGTCTAAGGTCCTGAGGAGCTCTACTACCTTAATTTACTGAATGTGAATGTCCAACCATCGGCTAAAGCCCTTCGGGCCATACGCTAAATTCGCTACTGACGAAAGCGAAACAATAACAATCGATGTTGTCTCTTTAAGACCTGTATTACAAGCTCTTCTTCCGGTACGTTCGGTACGTATGATGGGAAAAGATATCCTTTGTTTAGGATCAACTAGAAGATTTTCTCCCACCGTGAGCTCGGTCATTGGCTGTCCTCCGTGATCGATTAGACTATGGCGAATCGCTTGTGTATTGGTCTTTGGGAAAGTGTAAGACGCTATTGCTCGCAACTGGGTCTCACGCGGTCTGTCGGTCTAACAAAGAAGGTGACTCGAATTGCTTCTCTTGTCCGATCGGAAACTGGTATTTATGGTGTAAGGGTCAGAAAGAGCTCCCTTTGGGGAATAGAGAATCGATCCTCAAATGAAAGTAGAGGGGAAAATGCCAACCGTCGCCTTCTCAGTTCCTTACACAGTATCTTCCGAGACACGTTGACTACATTCGAGTAGGCATGCCAAGAGCAGTTTCAAGTTATTGACCCTGAACAAAAAGATCCGTAACAAAGAAAGGGTAAGAAAAGGTTTCCTATCGAATTCTTCCAATTTTGATGACGAAGGAGGCTTGCCCTCAAGAACGTTACTCTACCTACCCATTTTCTTCCTGATCTTAGTCTCGTTGTCTGGCCCAGCGGAGAATGAAAAGGGAGAAACTTTCGCACTTCTTTAGTAGCAGTAGCTAGAACCATACCGCTTTGAAGAGAGCGCTGGGCTTGGTCTCTCTTTCTAATTCTGCGGCTTGCTTAGATTTTTTGTTGCCTTGTGTGTGTGCTCTTGCAAGTAGCTAAGTGTAAAGGGAAATGACTCTGCTGCGGCGGACCGACAGCTTATAGACTCGTTACGCAACACGACTTTGGCACGACGCTTGATGACTTGAGGAAAAAGACCTGACTTGGTATCAGAGCACGGTTTCTTTCAAAGATCAAGTCATGGCTAGTGGAAATCCTGAGGCCTCTAGTATAGAGGAGACCAAATGGGAAAGCATTATGGAACGCACGGAGCAGATCGTCGAATCAGATGGAGTGCCTAAACCTAACTCGAAATATCTTAAAAAGAGAAGTCAGAGCAATTGGCCCTTGCCAACCCTCTCTCGTCTGGGTTTTTTCTCGGTCATGCTCATATATAGGTCTTATTCGCCCTTATTCCTACTCTAACAAAGAAAATCTGTCCCCATGAATTCATTCCTAGTCGAAGGCAATCCCAGGCGTTTCGTACATTACATAGGAATCTAGGAAGCTAACCTTCCAATGGCAGTAGATCAGTCAAGGGTGGTCTCAGTCATGGGATCAAGGCCAAGAAAGACGGAGGTTCAATGGGATCCGTTCTCTTTGATTGCCCTTATTTGTCTATTGACTTGATGTTCTTCGTCTCAAACAAGTTCTTTCCTTGAGCTCTGCCATCTTCCTTTTTCTACTCTCTGCACTAGTCGTATCGACTAGTACAATCAACTACTCAAAATGAGGAGCTTATTAGCTTTACTTACACCTGATCTACCTTTCGGAATCACTAGCCAAAGCAGCTAGCCAAGTGGGGCAAGCAGAAAGATACCTATTGATCATTCGCTTAGGAACCGCTTTGCGCTGCCAGGCGGATTCAGACTCCTTCATTCACTCGAGGATCCAATAGGAGGCAATAGAACGGTGCTTCAATCTATAGCTAAACCAACTTCCGATCTAGTGGAACCGGCGTTCTCTCCATAAGCAATTTCTCGACTCATTCAAAAAAGGTTGAAGCACCCGTTTGATGGAATGAGTTTGGTGCTCAGTGGAAGGGATTGACCTAACATGTGATAAGCTAGATGAAAGGTAAGTTCCAACCCGGATTCCCGAACAAGGAAAGCAGACAGATCTAGTCAGTACGTCCAAGCGAATACAATAAGGTTGGCCCTAGCTGCGGATTCTGATTCCATTGGATTCCCGAAGCTTGATATGGGTTCAAATCCAATTCGTGAGAAAGGAAATAGTTTGAATAACCCCAGGATGGATTGAATTCATGCTCCCTCTTCCAGGTCGAGTCTGAAACCATCTCTGACGGAGACAGTCTGCCAAGTGAGCGCGAAGGTAAGACCATAGAAACTAAAGGGATCCGCACGGGACCAGATAGGCCGAGGGTTAGAAGGCCGCCGCCTTATCCAAAAAGTTGCCCTTCTGAGGCTAACCCGTCATACCCCTGCGCAAAAGAACGAAAACGGGAGAAGCAGGCAAAGAAAATTTAGGGAAAGGAAAGGGCGTCAGCCTAGCACTCCAACAGTATGGGCTTCTTTCTCCCACTAGATAGCTAGCAGAAAGAATGGCAGGACGAAAGAAAGGCTTAGGATAGCTCATGACAGGGAGAGGTTGAATGAAAGGAAAGCAATTACAACTTCTGGCTCGCAAGAAAGGCGAATAACTGCAATTGAATCGACATAGACGGACTTATAAACTTAGCACAGCGCTTACCTTAAAACTTTATATGCTGTAAAAAATACCTGAGCCTGTAACGAACTCCTACCTTCAAAAGGAATCCAACCCCAACTGACGGAAAAGGGGAACCGCAGAAAACCGTCTAGAAGGTAAAAAAACTACAACTTCCACTCACCCAGAAGAAGAAACTCACTAGCACTCAAAAGGAAATGACTCCCTCCAAGAAGCACTGAAAGTAGATCGCTGCAAACTGGTCCATGAGGTTAGCTTATCACTGCAACTCCACTTGCTTTTATATATAGCCCGCTGCTTGCGCTTAAAAGGTACTCTTGGCTAGAGGCCTAGAACCTCTCCTCTTGCTTGCCTTAGATTAGAGCTGCAATTGGCTAAAAGGAAATTCCAACTGTAAAGAAAGGGCTCTCCCACTAGATCGTGAAGCGACGGTAATGCAACTACTGAGACTTCCACGTGAACCGCAGGGAAGACTGAAGAAATCCCAGGGACTTACATTCCAACTAAAAACAACCAGGAAGGTAAAAACAAGGAAAGCAGCGCCTAGGGAACCTGACTATGGAAAGGATCCCGTATTGGCTCCACCGCTATAGTTAGGTAGCATAATAATCAAAGCGAAGGCGAGCCCTGGAACGGAGAAGCGATTCTAAAAGAGCAGGTCAGGTCCTAACCCTTCCCTTCAAGCATGAAGTGAGGAAAAGATCTCTCCACGAAAAGAAAATCCAATCAAATCATATATCACTTGATACCGTTACCAAAGAGGTCTACCCTTGTATACTCTCTTAAAATAAAATGGATACCCTTTCTGTACTCGGACTGAGACTAGTGAAAGAATGGGGAAGGCAATGAAATTCTTAAGATACGAACGGGAAAGATGTGAAGCACAAAAGTAGCTGCTATCGAATGCCCTTCTTCCCCGGCTGACTTCCACCTATTACCAAGAAAGAGAATCATGCCTTTTTGATGACAAGAAATCCTTAAATGAAAGCAAAATCGTGGATCCAAAAATCCGTTATCTCCTCGTGCAGCTTCTGGGCTAAAATCCAATCTTTTAAGTGAGAAAGTCGTTATCAATACAATTATGCCGCCGAATACAATCACTTTGAAGAAGTCGCAAGTGCGGGTTCAAATGGGAAGTACGAAACACTCAATGGAGAATAGGGATCGCTATGCCGAAGAAAAGAGAGAGGTTGCACCAGGAGAAGATAAGGTCATACCAAGGGCTTTCTATAATTTAAATTAATGATTTTGCTTTGAAAGGAATGTATCCAGCCTAAACGCAAAGACGGGCCTATCCTATAGGCAGAAGCTACCTATCCGACTAGTAGAAAGCGTGAGGAGGAAGACTTCTATTCGGCCCCCCTTGGCTACGAAACCAGGCTGTGATCCGCATCGAGAAAGAAATGTATTCATGCATCTCTTTAGTTCGAATGCTGGATTTCTTTACTTAGAAATAGAGAATTCTGATTCTAAAATCCATTCTCTCACCAACATATATGCTATACCCAAAGCGCTGAAAAGGGCTGATTCTCGCCATCTAGGAATAAAGAACCGGTATCTTCAATGAAAGCTATCCATCGCTCACCCCCTCTCTCATCATAACCTATTTCAGATGTACCCGTCGCTCCTGGGATTCGACTTTCCTTCTGAGGATGGAGAGAAGTTTGGAGATGGCACCGGGCTCCTGCCTAGCTTCCTGAACCCAATCTGAGCTTACAATGCGAGGTTTGGGAATACTACCTGACGAGTACCCGTTGACTTTCAATGTCGATTTCTATATGTCTACTCCCGCGCATACTCCTTGAATATGAGGCAATGCCAATTGTTGAAATGCCATCAGATGAAGGAAACTCTGTATCTGTAGATCATGTAATTCCTGCGCCTACTAAAGCCAATAAAGATACCAAATCTTACTAACTACCGCTAGCTCCATTAAGTCTGCCAGTCTGCATCAGATTATCTCAATGAATAGCCATCATCCCGACTCGAGAGATCATTGTTGTGCTTCTGATGGCGTCGTTTCACTTCACTTGGACACCGAATTTCTAATACATTCTTCACTGATCCAAAAATGGGGCACGAAATAACGGACCTTTTAAACTGGCATCTTATCATTTTACTTTTTTCTTCCTAACTCTGCTTTCAGGATTCAGGACCACCTTCCTTGGGTCCTTCGTTTCACTGATCAGGTAGCCTTCCTACACCTAATATTTTCTCTTTCGATCGTTTTGGTATAGGGCACTTTTGGCTTTCCTCCGGCCTCTTTCTTTATAAGAAAAAGAAGAAGATGGTTCTCACTGCACCGATGGTATTCTACTTTCTAATAGACTTCTTTCTAACTAGTTACAGATGCTATGCTTTTGATTAGTCACTTCCAATCCAAATAAGCCCTCATGTACCTCCTGAGCGAGAATTTCATTAAGGAAAAGGATATAGAGTTGCCAGACTAAGCACGAGACAGTACATGCTAGCCTAAAGTCTGCTTTTGAATCGAACTTCTTTTTCCTTGGCGGAGAAAGCTTCTTCATCTATCAAAGTGATAAGTGAAGTAATGTCTTATATGCATCGCGGACGTGTGGAGGGTTTTTGAAAGGGACGATGGTTCTTAGTGGATCGTTGGACTCATATCTTCGTAGAGTGCAGCAAGGCTATTCTCTCGAGGCCAGTGTGCTCATTTATTCTATATGGATTCAGCATCAGGCGATTCTCCGTTTACATTCTTTCTCGGCCTTTACTTTACCTGACTAAGACCACGCAGGCTCATCAAGAGCTGTAGTGCATGAAAGCGAAGTGCTAAAAAGGTAGCGCTCGTGGTAGTGCGTCCGAAAAGAAGGATCGTCTAATAGGAAGATTCCAAGTCCGAGACAGCAAAGAAATTCCCTAGGACTGCTAGAACTCGCATGATTAGATAAGAATAAGTGTCCGCCTCCTCACGGGGAAGCCTTTTTCTACTCTTTCTGGGTAGGGCCACATTCGTTGGTAGCATAGTCTTCTTAAAACTAGGTTGATCCATAGTTCTTGCTCGCATCTGAATTGATTTTCATTTCCTAATTCAAGTCAAGCGTAGAGAAAGCAGGGGTGATATTTTTTCACTTAGATCGCTTAAATTAAATGGATTCTTAAGAGGGACATCGAAAGTCTCTTTTTTGGGAAGGTCCTAGAAGGTTGTCTGATAGAGCCGTTCTCGAGTGAGTTCCAATTCCTTCCAGATATTAGGCGAGAATCTCTACAAAGGATCTAGGCCTCAAGGGAGAATGCCGCGATATGCAATAAGCACACTGTGGCAAATCCTTCTTTATTCCACCTTTTCTTTGATAGTTCAACGACCAGTCAGACATGGTGCCCTACTTACTTTTATATGTATATGTAGGCCACTCGGACTACCTTTCACCATAGGGGACAACAGGAGAGCTTCAAGCCCTCTTTCTGCTGGCACACCGCCCTACTTCAATCAACTTTTTCGAAGGCCACACTGAAAGTAGGAGTTTTGGGTGACCTTCTTTCTTGGGGCTTCCCTTTCTTGATTTTCGAGAGCATCGAAGAATGCGCCCAAGGAAGATTCTTTTCTTTGACTTGACACCGATATGATGTAATTTAAATAGCAGCTCCAGCGGGACGAGACCTTGAAAGAAGAAGAGAAAAGAAATAAGTTGAGAGTTTGTTGGAAATGGTTGAAGTAGCTGAATAGGAGTCTTTTATGATATGAGTGGAAAACACCTGTTTTGGTACTCTTCCCTGACTCCGGAGAAGAGATATGGTTTTGAATTGTAGAAGTGACGTTTTTTCTCCCCCTTCTGTAATTGAGTTCGGAAATGCTCCTTCCGGTAGGGCTCTTTGATTCTCTTTTTGCTAGTCTTGTATGGTCCATAGCCCTTTCTGTTCTACCCCGATTTTGATCTCAAATGGAAAAGAGTAGCCTCGTTCCAATGAGATGTGGGGAATGCAAATCTGACAGTAAAACAAAGTTCCTGACGTCTATCCGATGCATCTGCTATGGTTATTTCTTTCGTCCCCGCCCTTTTCTTTTCTGCTAATTTCTATCAAAAATACCGGGAAAACGTTCCAATTTATGGAGCACAAACCCGACAACAAAAAAAAAGGCAATTTCAAAGCAGAACGAAAAGCTAGTTGAAAAGAAAGGTTTCGAGAACCGAGGAGAAGAAAGGGATCATAGTGGGGATAGGGGCCGAGTTGAATCGGAGGGGCCTACCAAACTAAAACATGAATTCGGTTAGCCGGGAATATTAGGTAGCGGAGGGTCAGACCCCCGGAGGGAACTTTCAGAAAGAGCGGACGGAGCGGATTAGCTTTCTTGTCTTCTCTTTGCTCTTTGAACGAGAGCGAGCAACTCTCTAAGTATCAGCGAGTCATTCCGCGGTTGACTTTGACCTTCCCTTGATCTACTTGTTCAACTGAGATTGTCACTTCCTAGGAATCCGGTGAAATGAATCAATCTCGGTATGTTATGAAGTTTCCCTCCTCCTTACCATCTTAAAAAAAGAAAAAGGCCTGCAACTTCCACTGGCGGAAAGAGAGGGATTCGAACCCTCGGTAAACAAAAGCCTACATAGCAGTTCCAATGCTACGCCTTAAACCACTCGGCCATCTCTCCTACATAATCTTATTATTTTATTATGACCCTCGCGAGTGAATAGCGAGTCATTCATATTCTTGCAGTAAAGACCAATCCATTAGAAATAGAAAACTTTTCGTCAAAGACTTCGGTTCGGGAAAAAAAAATGCTTCTTGTTACCAAGAATTTTTTCTATTCATCTTTGTCAAGACGACGATCCCGTCATATTATGATATTTATACCGGATTAAACCAACCAATGAATTGGAACGAATCAACTACTCCCTTCATGGTCACATAGTTATTACAGAATGATTTTCAGGTATCTATTTTTTAATATAGGTAGTACCCATTTTTCTATATACATTATTGGTGGTTTCTACCGCCCGAGAATCCGGTTCGCTTATCGCTTTTTTTTTTCCTCCGCCTTTCTCTTCTTCCTACCATACGGGGGTTACTTAGGCGCTAGGGTTAAAACCTTATTTTATTAGATCGAATAACTCCTTACCTTTTTTCAAGAGAAGCCTGATTCTAGTCGGGACCAAGAGGATAATGACGCGAACCTTTAAGGTTGGTCCAATCTGAGCGCTTATTGCCTTCTTCTTCGCCTCTCCGGTGGAGCCCGAGCTGATCCGAATTGAATTATCCTATTAGTATAGGGCGGTTATGCCGGCTTGACTTAATGATTATAGTGTAAAGGTAGTTCTAGATTCTTTTTTTTGGGGCCGACTTTTCGATCCGTATTGTCAGGTGATAAGGGACTCCACTCCCTTTTTTTCTTCTTCTTCCGTACCCGAATCTCTCGTAAACCTAAAGGGGATGGGAACTTCGACTATGAGGAGTTGCCGGCTTAACCTACGTCTTATCCCCCCTAAAGATAGATTTTGGAAAAGAGATACGGCACGCAAGAGAGACGGATTGCTATCTTCCGGTCCACCAAGAATCTCGTATTTACTGTAATCAAGTTAGAACAATTCACTCCAGATAGACGCTGAGTACGCGTTCACCTGTGTCGGTCCGATAGGTTTGTACTATAATAAAATGCACACTGGAGAACTCGTCCTGCGATCAAACCGGTTAATGACGCGATGCTATCTATTAATGCGTCACCATTCTTTCATTTATCTTCTGATATCTCGTGGTTTCTCACTCACAACAACTCCGATGTAGTTCGTTGAAATGCGGTTATGCCGGGTGGACTAAAGTCAAGTGGGAGGCCAAAAAAAAGAAAAGCGTGTGCGGTTAAGGTTGTTGTACACGATCCAGTCATGAGCGATTCCTAATGGGTTCACCATTCCCGTCTCGATCTGTTCCCGGTCCTAGCGAGGCCTTTCGCGAGCGAGAACAAATATCAGATAGAGAACGATTCTTCTCGTATAGAAAGAAAGCGCTAGCTGAGTTTCGTCTTTCGAGCGAAGAAAGCCCTTTCGATTGGCCTTGTGTGATCAAGTTGAGGGGACTTTCCTCGTTTGAGTTAATGCTTTGGAAGTTTAAAAGTTTTAATTGATCCGGTTGAGGAGAGCGCCGACTCCAATGTTCGGCCAGCCGAGAACGATGCCCTTTCTTTTTCCTTTCTCATGCCTAACGCCTAAAAGCCCCCTTTCTGATCTTTGCCATTCCGAAGTCTCAGAATCAGTTTACAGTTGATGGTGGTAAGTGAGCCGCTCCAGCCGCCTTTGAGACACTGGGGATTGGGAATGAGCTTCATGCTCTGGCTCATCGTGAGACCTTGATTCCGGGGAAGGCGGTGAAAGAAATGAAAACTATCCTCCAAAAGCTCACCTTAAAGTGGGGCAGGCTAGCCTGTTAACAGATAAGCCTCATAAACAACATAATGCTCGATAACAACATAGCTTCATTCTAACAACATCACTATCTTTTGGTTGCAAGAACATAAAGAAGGATAAAGAAAAGGGGGGATTCACAGAAAAGAGGTTGATGCCAAAGATCTGTTGGAGCATCTGCAACAATGTTCAGAATCCATGTGGCACCCAAAATCCGGTTGGCGGAGGGTGACCGGAATACTCAAAAAACTCCCTCTTCGCCATTTGAGTTATATCCCTTAGGTGTACTTTACATTGTTGGAAAACAGCATTTAGAAGAAGGGTCGAGGTGAGAGCGACTTTTGAGATCATTTCAATCTCTTCTACCCGCATGAATGAAATACCCAAAGTGGTTTCGGAGAAGAAATGACTAAATTGCCTTATCTTCTTTAGTGTCTGCGTTGGTACCTTCGCCCTTAGCCTTTGCTTCCGCCCCCCCCATTCGTGAAGCCTGCTCTTTGCTTGGGCCTATCCTGTCTTTCATTCGTGTAAACGCTCTGCCCTCTTCCACTGAGACAAAGTCATTCTAACGCACGCTGAGCAGTTTCTCCACTTCGAAAGCTCAGTTTTGATTTCTGGAGAGATTCCATTATTTCCTCCTTTCTCTGTAGTACGCTAGCCTGTAGAGAACTTCAGTAGGACCGTGGCATCAATGCACCTTTTCGTCGATACTTATTTACGTAAACTAGATGTGAAGGCAATGTCAATTGTATGATGAGATACCGTAGTTGGCTCCTGTTAGCACGAGAGATAGATATGAAATGCCTCTTTTAGAGTATGTTGAAGTGCTAGGCTCAATAGTGTCCTCCCGTGAGATGAGCTGGGCAAGGATAGGTTCATTCTTGTATGAGGAAGAAGCGCGTATATCCTTCTTATTGGAGAGATTGGATACTCACCATTACACTGTCAACTTGAATATTCGCTCAGCCAGCCTTCCAACCCGAGTTCCGACTTCACTTTAAGTAGTCTCGTTACGCAACGAGTGAACGATCTTGCCCCTGTATTTAAGCCAGTCTGTCTTCCTATTTATTCAGGATGGAATGCTAGACCCAAGGGAGTGGATGGACCAGTGGCTTAAGCTTCTGTCTTTGAATAGACTGAGGTCTCGTTGCTTGACTTCCTCTCCCTTATGAAAGTTGGGACACTGGCCCGTCACACCTGGTTGCCTTAGTAGGACAGGGAAGACTTCTTTCTTTCGACTTTTGACTCAATTGACATGAATCCAGCTCCTTTGTTAGAATCCGGTGATGCTGCTTTCGCCCAACTCTTTGAATCAAGTCAAGTCAGTCCCTGATCTCCTCCGGTGGCCTGACTTTGCTTTCAGGTCAATAAACGAATCTAGCTTACGCTTGGACTGGACTCCTGAATGGATATAACTAGAATTGCATGTGTTAAGCGTTCGAATAGCTGGCTTTATCCTTGGTAGTCCTTTTTGGGTTGGGAGAAGTAGGAATTGTTAGCCAAAGACTTCCGTCAATGAACATGAGAAAGAGGCACTCCTTCTCTTGTCGAAGATGAGGCCTGCAGACAAGTCTGACATATATTACCTCATTTATCAAATAGCGCTCACTGCCCTCCCTCGCATCGCATGGCTCAGATTCGCTTTTTCTTCTCTTCAAAAGCTTTAGGAAAGGAATTTAGAAAGCTCCAGGTCCAGATGGGCCAATCTTTTATCAGACGATATCGATCGGTTGCTATAATTAGCATTATGAGCTGCATTCAAATGAGTTGTTAAGTACGATATATGAGCTGTCTCAACTGGATCAATAGCTTTTCCACCCAATTCCTCTTTCTCATTAAGAAACGAATCTTCCCTGGTCTAAGGAAACAGGAACAGGATGTGAGGCTTCGCCGATTGAAGAATGTGATTTTTCTTTTTCTATAGCTGAAATTAACCTTCTTTTGAGAGGGAGGACAAGTCCAACATTTCCCTTCCCGCCGAGTAAGATGATTTGCTTCCTTTGTCTCACGCAGGAAAGCATGAACTCCAGTTAGTCTGATGCGTAGAATCAGCTTCTGAGAATCTTCTTCCGAGAATTGAATATGGAAGAGAGCTCGAGCTCCTTCGTCAAGATCTTTTCGATGTTGTTGACAGAGAGGGTTTGAGGTTTCAATATCCTACTACGAATGAATTGCCTTCTTTGCAAGAGCCTGACATCCTGATATTCCGCAATTTCCAATCCCTGCAGCAGGATGGGATTCCGCACTTGTTGTTCTGTCCTGGCCCTTTCTTTCTCCGTAAGATCCGGAAGCTAGGATTCGTCGAATAGTCTCCATCAGCGTGACCAAGAAAGTGTGTTGTTTTGAGTAGTCATTTAGGTGGTAACAGGAGCAGCGGTGAAGTATACCTTTGAAAGTGAATTGCAAGGGTCAGGCACAAATGCATTACTAAAGAATAACCAACCAGAAGGGAGCGTGGAAAGAAGGATTGGTCCGCGCTATCTATGGGCAGGATGCCTGGGAAAACAATCCCAAGGGAAGCTTCTCGCTAGTATTACGAGTGCCGAACGCACTTCCTGATCGGTAGCGGATCAAGCTCTGACGTGGCTTAAGAGAGAGAATGGGCACCACCCCAAGGCATAAAAGGTTGTGAGCAAGCGTTTTCGTTTGCTTTGGTGGGTACGGAGCTTCCCCTTGTCTTGGCCCATGCTTCCCATCCATCGACTCAGGATTTTAATATTTAATAAAAATCGGATACTCTTTTTTGTGGTTGGATCACGTTCCGTCGAGATCTTCCACCCCAGTATTAGCATATCGCCCTTCGTGAAGCCATCGGATTGGGATTAGCTAGTAGGTAGAATGGTTCCATAGTCCTGTCATTCATTGATCCTGGCTGGGTCTATAGATAGAGCAAAGGAAGAAGTCGCAACAAAGAGCAGCTTGACTGCAGCTCCACGGTCTGTAGATCTGATAGTTGCCTTTCTTTTTGGTTTGAGGAAAAAAAAATTAGAAAGATTAGAGGCTGCCTTAGATTGCCCGTAAAGCATGCCACTAGTACCATGAAGGGGCTTCGACGGTTCCTATCTTGCTTGGAGAGTCCGAGACCTTCTCCTAGGCACTTCATCGGAGGCAACTGGACTCTCTTTGATTTCACAGAAAATGGAGAAATGAATTGATCGATTCATTGGATCCTAGGTCGGGACTGACGGGGCTCGAACCCGCAGCTTCCGCCTTGACAGGGCGGTGCTCTGACCGATTGAACTACAATCCCCAGAAAGCCAAATTCTTTCTTTTTTCTCATCATTATTGAGTTTCGCCGTGTTGTAACAGAGACACGAATGATATTATATATTATTATATTAAATATTAAAATAAAAAAAAATGCAGTGAACTCTAGTGGGCTAATTCATGAATTGAATCATGACGACTATATAAGCTATTCTGATATTAAGATTCGATATAGATGAAATCGTGGAAGCGGATCTTTGATTTCCTTTTTCCACGTAAGAATTCGTCGTCCGATTGAATCTTCTTGTTCCTGGATGCTCCATAGGAATCCATCGCTATTCCTTTCCTCCATCGAGAAAGGTTCATTTCGAATCACAAGAGCAATCTCTATTTTCATAATTCATTTTTCTTTTCGTTATGGTAATGCAATGCAAGAGGTCGGAAATCCAGTTGTTTCTGATGATGAAAAGAGCTTTTTTATGTTATGTGAAATTGATGATATTAAGGGGTCGGTTTTGTTAGAAGACGACTGTCGGTATCTGATGGTAAGATACCTATGGTCGGTATATCTTTGAAAGCTCAGCCGGAGAGAATAAACTGACTCCTCGAGGGCTACTTAAGGCACTTTAGTGCAAACCAGAAGGACTGGAGTTGTTGGATGTTGCTCAGTGCTGCTATAACTTAACAACCAAAAAGCTCTGCCTCGAACTTCAGCCCCTTCGAGTTGGTCACGGGGCAACAGCCTCTGACGCCCCACACCATTGCGAAAAGAGGGGGCGTCGCCCATCAGCCTACTTTGCCAAGAGGTGGCAGGATCGCAAGGACCTAGCCCAAACCGTCACTCTTTATTCGGTTCCTCTTGTCCAGAGAATACCCTTGTGGAATACCCTTCGACTTACCTAGATTTTAGAAAGATCGAAAAGTCTTCCCCAGAAAGCGCAAACGACTCTAATGGTTACGAGCCAAGTCGAGGGGCTCTGCTTTACGCTTCCTTCCTTTCAAGAATACCTTTTCGCATTCGATAAGTGTCCTTGTCTAAGTGGGGTAGGAAAGGCAAGTTACCCCCCGCCCTACCCTAACCCTAGGGTTAGGGGGAGAGGTAAGAAGCCTCGGACACCATTAGCCTTTCTTGCTTGGTACTCTTTCTTCAAGACATCCAAAGAAGTTTCTTGGCTAATCTAATAAGCCATTAAAGCCCCTCAGAACTCTTCTTCTTATCAGCGCGACGGCTTCAAGAAAGATTGTGCATCGGCCACCAAACATCCAGGGCAACAGGTATTCTTTCACCTGCCATCTATATTGGATTGGCATAACCTTATTATAATTATATGCCATCTAGCTTCATAGCCGGTAGTTTCCGTTGATCGTTAGCTTCATCCATCGGATCAGCTCCTTTTTGTCTTTTTTTCTTCAATGACTGCTTCTTATTATGCTTGCCCTCGTTCTTCCCTCTTCTCCTTGACTATGAGATTCTTCCCGGCTGATTGGGAAAAAGGGGCAGTTACTCTCACGCCAAGAATTGGGCGTAGATTAAACAAAAACCAGGGTCTACCCTTGGGAATGATAGAACTTCATTAGAATGTCTGGAAGCAGCCAATCTGATTCTTTATCACTCAACCACGGAAGTGAAACGAGCAGAACTTCCCCTAGGAATAGGGATTTCTCATTCAATGAGACTTTTCCTTGTTTGGAAAGAGTCTTCGATGAAGAAGACTCAGGGAATCAATCTGCAAACTCCTAGAAAAAGAACTCTCTGAAAAGTCTACCTAAATAGTGAAGAAAAGAACACATCGAGGTAGGTAATGAAATGAAAATAGGAGGGGAAGCCGAAAGGCTAGAGAAAAGATGGGCTCTTCCGTCTGTTGTCATAAGTCTTGTTGACTCAGCCGGGAGTGAAAGAGATTCTGATTCGACGTTCTCTATAGTCAGTATCCGTAGCTAGGACTGGTAGCATGCTTAGAGGAATAAGCGATGCCATTGAATGTAAGCGCAGCTATTGGACCGCTATCGCCCCTTGGCACGAACGGACGGTATAACAAGAAAGAAAAAAAAAAGAAGTAGAGAAGACTTTTCGCTTCGCCCCTTTGCTAGTGAATCTTCTCTTTGAATTGAAAGCTTCCACGTCGTGACTTAGTCTTCTGCTTTCACTGTCTTCTCGAAAGCGAAAGATAGTTCACCTAGGGGAAGAATTCGACTAAGCTTAGGTTGACCTTGTCATTCCTTACCTCCGCCTGCTTGGGAATTATATTAAATAAGGAGGACTAGCTGTGAGCTTTGAGGAAAGCCTGTAAGTTCTCTTTCGACTTCCCCTGGATTCCCTTCTCTTCCTGGGGAGAGTAAGTAAGGCCAGTCTATTAGGTGATCTTCCAGATCAAGTGAAAATCTAATCACACAACTCTTCTCTTATCCGCATGGTCTTGTTCAGCTGTCTTTATCCTTGCCTGGGATGGATTGCTTTGAATAGCCCTACCAGGGGAGTAGGCATTTTCGGTCTTCGCTTTTCCTGTGAACGACTCCGATCTTTTCTTTTCGTTCTACTCGGGCCGTGGTTTTCGACCGGGCCCTGGGAGACTGCTCACGCCCCTAGATAGCTTTCAAAGTCTGCAAACCTTGTTCTCCTCCCCCGGGTGGAGGATTCATGTAAACTTATTCCTGTGGGTCCCCGTTCAGGAAGGAATTTTTCACATCTAATTGGAACAGAGGCCAATCTCGATTCGCAGCAATAGAGAAGAGCTGGAGACGAACAGACTTCATCTTGGCTACTGGGGCAGAGGCTTCCTCGTAATCTATCACATATGTTTGAGTAAAGCCTTTAGCTACTAGCCTGACCTTTTCCTCCTTTCTCCCATAAAGCTTCTCTTCGGGCAATTCGACGTTCGATATCCCTCCATTTCCACCATTCCCGCCAATCCTTGGACAATTATGCGACTTTCTGGGCAGAGGAAAGGCCAAACTCGAAAAACTCATGAGAAATGACGTGTAAGAAGCCCGAGGAAAGAGAATTCTTATCAGGCTTGGAGGCTTCTTAGTAAGATTGCTGGGTTGAATCAGACTTCGTTCCTCTTAGAATAAAGCTAGACCGCACCGGGAAGAGAGGAATGAATAAGACCAGAATCTCACGCCAAGAAAGCCCATAACTCCTTCGCTAGTCTTCCTTTCCAGTAAAGTAAGCAGCAAAGCACTTCACTCGCTTTCTAAAACCAGAGAGAATAGCGGCTGATTCACAGTTGGTTGGCGCTGGGGCAAGCTCCGATAAGAGTTCATCTGGACGGGCGTCCCATGGTCGGATGCTTTCCAAGCTAGTTAATCAAAAGCGAGTCTCCATTAATCTTATTCGCGCAAGGGTAAACGAGTTTGTCAAAGTAAAAAGAAAAAAAGGAGCCTCACCATGGAAGGCAACTAGCAAACATATTGAACAAACTGCCTTCCATAAAAACGTATAAAACCAGAATGCAGAAAAAGGGACTCGCTTTTCTACACGAACAGAACAAGAAAGAAATGGGTACCACAAAATGACGTAAATAAAGGAGGCATCCAAAGCGGATCCATTTCTATGAGTTCTCTAAATTCCGACCTTTTATTTTAGTAGTAATAGATCTCGGGTTGTGGGTAGGACATCTAACTAGGCAAAAGGGGCGGGTCTTAGTAGATCTTATAAGTGTGAAAGTCAGAAGGAAAGATTCTATACATCCAGTATACGATAAGACGGAAGCAAGGGTAGGAGATGTTGCTGCTTTAGTTTAAGCTTTGGTTTTATCTGTTGCTCTTTGGGTATCCAGCTTTAACACGAAAACTGTAAGTTTAAGTTGTTGTTGGTGTTGGGGTCTTATTATTCAGTTAGTCTTCAGTAAGTCCGGAAACCCTCTTGGTCTGGTTATAGAAGAACCTCTGCCTAAGCCCCGAGGCTAAACGCCTCGGGCCTTCTTGATTCTTATTTTTTTTTGTGTTAACGCTCTGGTCGAAAACGAATGAAGTATGGCTGACACTATCCAACCAACCCGAGGCCCTTCCTCCCTTCATTGGTTGACTGGACAACCTCCGTGTCGATAACACGCTTTCTTCCCCCGTAACCGGCTAGAGCGAACAAAGGTGTATAGTATAAGCCTTAGAGGCGATCCCTTTAATTGGGGATATACATTCCATTGAGAGATAAGGGACCGATCCGATCTAATCAATGAACATTGAGACAAGAACGGTTCCTGAACGGGAGGTACGCTTGGCCCCTGACACATTGCCTTTTCTCTATCTTTATGGCCTGTGGGAAATCAAGTCGATTGCCGCTTTCTAAGGGAAAAATCCCTACGGCATATAAGCGCCCCTTTTCGAGGGGAACCGGTCCGTGCGGTAGCGGGCGAAGAAAAGATAGCGGGCTTGTGATGGAACAAGCAGGTGACCGAATCACCAACGAACTAACCATTCGATAACAAAAAGAATTGGAAAGCCTTTTTACTATGTCGAGATGCTTGAGCTTCCGGGCCTCGGGAAGCACAATGGAACCACGAAACCCGAGAGTAGGGCTAAATCAACTACCGCGTCCCTGACTAGAATTTGACCCGATTCTTACGTCACAAGGTAGCCGTAGGGGAACCTGTGGCTGGATTGAATCTTTCTAGGAAGTAGCCCCCTTTTGCAGTTAGTTTCGCTATCTCGAGAGTTGCCGCCGTTCATTTATCATATTCTAATATATAAGAGAAGTGGTTGTCTTTCTTCAAGTGAGATCTCGGATCGAGAAACCAGCGCCCAAAGTTGCTTTTACGAAAGCCGGTCACCGTTGGCTAAGATCCTTTTTATCACTGACGAGGAAGCTCACTTCTACCTTTTCTTGTAAAAGTCTAACTAATTGAAAGCGCCTATGAATCCGCCTGCTTTTCTTTCGTTCTACTTTTTCGTTTTCTGTCTTTCTTACCTGCTTTGGCCTGACCCCTATCTATCGTCGACTTCGCTCAAGCTCTATCCTATCTAATCCACCAAGCAACGATCTGGTCCATGCCAAAAAAAGTAGTTTTAGTCTAGAAGCTCATGCACTCGCCGCCGACCTCTCATTTAGCTGCTGTTAAGCGAAAGTCGTTCTAGTCACCTGTGTTTACCCTAATATCCCGTTCCTGTACGGGAGCGAGTCAAATTCCTCTCTCTCTCGGGTATGTAGGACCGATGCTTCTCTCCCGGGATCTTCTTTCTAAGGAAGTGCCCTAAAAGCCTATCTCTCGCGACTGTTGTCATAGTCAACTTTTTGTCAACTGAACGATTTCAACTCGACTATTCAATCTAGTTATTTAACTACATCACAGGAAACTACTTAAAGCGATTAAGGAGGAGCTCCGTAGCGTTGGAACTAGAAACCGACTAATCGCCACCCGGTCCCAACTTCTGGCTTATTGACCCCAACTTAGAGCATTTTCGGGGAATAGCTCATATCTGCTAAAGTCTCCTTTCTGACCCTTTTTTCATAACATAACGTTCTTTGGCGTTGGATGAGTCATTCCACCATCTCAAGAGGAGATGGAGATAGGCCCAGTCCCGGCTTGTGCGGTTAAGGTTGTTGTACCCTACCTTCATTTTATTTTAGAACTAGAATCTAGAAATGCTAACCCTATGACATAAAGCACGAACCAAGATCCATGATACGAAAACCAAAAAAAAAATGAGGAAGAAAAAGATATCGTTATGCGCTTCTCTCATCTTTCTGTTCTTTCTTTCGTTCGAGTTGCTCAAGTGGGCTGTTCGTTCCGCTGTCCTTTCGGTCAGCTGCCCCTCGCTTCTTCGCTTCGGCCGCAGCCATAACTCCTGTTAATCATCCCCGATTTCTCGATCAGATGGAAGCTCTACTTCTTTAACATTAACACTTCTGGAAGGCTTAAATACAATAGTTAACTTCACTCCTGCAACCCACCCATAACATAAGATAGATTCATGGGCACACCCATTCTTTTGTTGTAGTTGAAGATCTTCATTAAGAAGATAAAGTAGATCGCTAGACTGACGAATAAGTAAAGAAACAAAAAAATCAGAAATAGGATTACTATTACTATAGTAGAACTCTCCTTTTTTGAGAGTATTTCCTTTATTAGAGTCCAGTACTCAGTCATGATATTTGATATAAAAGAAATTCAGCCTTCCTCTACTAGTTCTGGAGTCAAGCCAGCAAACAAAAGACTGATTATAGGTCGATCCGGGGTCGGCAGTTAACGTTATGCCGTTCCGTACTCTCGCCTACCTAGGCATTCCGCCCAGGAAATCCACACCAAGACTCTAATCCAAGGGTACAATGCTAAAGCACAAAAGGCTCTTGGTAAAATTCGCCTGTCAGATTGAAAAACTCAAGACAGAATTCCCTTAGCCGTGCAGTGAGCGGTACTCCGTCAACAGAGTCGACAAAGCAGTCATAGGTAGCAAGACAGAGAGTAGGATTACCAGTCCCCCTTGCTTCTTTCATAGGTAGGGGCTTTCACCACTGCAAATTGTTCTGTTCCTGCATTCATTAAAGAGTTAAGTTACCGGTACTCCATCCACAGTGCTGTCTACGGATCCTTCCCCGGATTCGGCTTAGTCTTAGTCTCCCTAGCGGCTTAGTCACAAGCTCCCTGCCCTCTTTTTTTTATAGCATAGCTTCTAGCAGAAGTAAGGAGTGTGCAAGTCTAGTTGTCACGAGCAAGTACTTCGTATTTCAATAAAAGAAGCATTATCGAGTGCAGTCCAGCGCTTCTTTTAGGGAAAATGAAAGCAGTCAACGGTAGCCGACACCGGTTTAGTTACCATAGCCCTAGTCTTTTAGCGGACTCAAGGACTGATTTTCTCACCAGAGTAGGATCAAAATACAATACAAAGAATATAGAGAAGGTTTTCCAGTCGAGCAAAGTTCATCTGCGGTCAGTAAGTACGGCTGCTCTTCCTATTAGTTCCGCGGGTAACTGTCGTCATCGAGGAGGCCAGTCTGTTCTGTCTACCAGTCAGTAGCTAACCGAGACCCCTGTAGCTAGCTCTTCTTTGGGGGCTCCTTAGAAAGTCAAAAGATCGGAACCGAAGGCTAGGGCTCTTTCCCAATCACCAAAGATCGATTCAAAACAAGTTAATAGGATGTTCAGCCAGCGGGCCTTGATGTCCGAGAGGGAAGGGCAGCCAACCGAGCTCAGAAAGCGAAGCCATCGCCTCCAGTTATTCCAGTGGTTAGGAATCTGAACCGGCTCGGCTCCCTTTTTATTGGTCGAGTAGCTTTCCGTGGTCTAGGGCTGCCAAGTCTATTGAAAAAAAAATGTTAAATAATAACTGACGACGTCTTTTGGGCCTCCCTTCCATGATTGGCGGATTAGACGGCTGACCCCTACTCTTTCTATTAGTAAGTTTGGGTGCCTAAAGGCTAGGCTTTCCCCTTTTATTCGAGAAGTTACAGATCCTTCATTTATCTCCCTATCCCTAGGCTAGTAACCCGACTCAAAAGTAACTAACCTCTCTGGAGGTCCTTTCTTCGGTAGTTATTTCCAAGTTGAGAAGTGCCTTTTGAAAGCCCTTTTCTTGTATAGAGCGCTGCCTTTGGAGTTCTTTTCTCGATTGGACCCTCGATAAGACCAGACCTGATCTCGAAATAAGCTTACCTAAAGTCACTTACAGAGTGGATTGTTGAAAGAGTGGAAAGAAGGCAAGGAGCTCAAGGTCGTCCCCTATCACAGATGAAGTAAGACGTACAAGATGCATTTAAAAGGCCTGCCGTAGGTCATAGCCGGAGCTGATCTTTACCTTTGAAGTGTAGAGGAGCCAGAACGGATTTACTTTTCATTAGATCTCCCGATCAATCAGATATGCGATGGCCTGAAAAAGGCATTATTGAATCGAGCCTTAAGCGCAGCACCCCCTTTTCTTGTACTTGTAGCTCTTTTTCTTTATTGAGATGATAGAGCGGATCTAGAATAATAAGTATCCTCGGGAGCTTGAACTGGAATATGGATAGGAACCGATAAATAATAAAGCAAGGACAGGACCTAGGGCAAGATCGAGTTAGCAAGATTTTCCGATAGCTCCTTGACTTAGCCCGGCCGAAGGAAAGATCGTAGGAATTCCTGATCCTACAAAAAAAAAAATTCTAAATGTCTACAACTACCAAAAATGTTGCTAACTTTCTTTGGCGTCGAAATTGTAAGAAAAATGGTCCTCAAATGCCGGATGTTGGGGCCAAAATGGATGCTCAAATGTCAGAAAGGGTCTCATCTGGCTCGCTACACGACTGGCTGGCAAGAGAGAGGATTTACTATCAGGACGGACTAGTGACATCTGATTAATGGGATAGCAAGCAGCAGCACTTCCTTTGCTTCTTTCTGGAACTTACTAAAGGAGGCCTTACCTTGAAAGCTTGGTCCCGGGCCATTGAGTTGAATGAGTTGAAGCGCCTTTACCATTAGTCTCAGCTGAAGCAATTCCCGAATAAGAGAGATTGGCTGTTCTGCTAGCTCTTTAAAGAGTTGGTTGGATTTGGTTACTTGTTGGACTAAGCTGGGGGTAGGTGCTCGTGCATGAAAGGAATGGACCTTCCATTTTTATTTAATTTAGAGCCAACACCCTAACTGTTGGGTTAGCTTCCATGGAAGGAAACTTTTCTATCGGATAAGGAGTTAGAAAACAGGCCGAGGCCGAGCCTTAACCAAGCCCTATTAGAAGGAGGAAGCACGTTAGCTATTAAGTTTTTCTTGCTCTTAATTGCGGGCTTTATGACGAGCTGGTTCCGGCCTTTATTGACAGAATTAGACTCTCTTTTCATCAGCCTTAAGTTGAGGATTCTGACCTAGCTCGATGACCCCTCTGTGAAGCTCTAGTCCTTTCTGCTTACAGTGCTGATAGTTCCGTGTCTCCAGCCTCTCTTGCCTACCCCTAAGTCCTGTCTGCAGTAGCTGCTTCTTATATAGTAGACCGAGTAGATGACCGAAGAGCGGACTTCTTTCCAACAAACAGAGGAAGTTTCGATTCGAACAGAGATATGTCAGAATTTGCTCTTGGGAAAGATAGAAGGGCAGGGCTTCAGACCCATAATTCAACCTAGCCAACCAATGTGGGAGCTTCTTATAATAAGTTCCAAAACCTTGAGATGAAATGAAGAAGGGAAAGCGTAAGTGAACTCGATCCAGTGGAGGAGGAAGCTCGGTTCAGTCCTTGCGTATCTTGAGTCACTCACTTCAAGAGTAGAATCCGCAACTCGGGTATTGGCCATTATGAGTAGTAAAGGCTACTATGAGCAGAAAGGGACTACTTGGCTCGATCGAGCAGCACCTACACCTTCTCGCGTAACGACTTCTTTGAAGCTAGGCTAGGATCGGATCCAATTCTAGGAGCTTCGGTTTGAACACATTGTTCTCTTGAAAGCTTATTAGGAAGCTAAGTCTTGACCTTTTCTTTTCTCAATAGGAGGTGTGGTGCCGTTGGACCTGCCCTTTATGCAGCAGTAGTTTCGGTTGAACTGGACATTGCTCCCGCGGCTTACTCGACTAAGAATTCAACAAGATAGACTGAGATCTGGACATAACCTACGCGCTGCTCGTGTGAGGGCAAAAGCAATTTCTTTCTTTTTTCTTCAGTTTTCACATTCAAGAAATGGAGTATGAACTGCAGTTCCATATGCTCATCGGTCTTTCACAACAAGCCACAAAGGCAGGTTCCTAAACCCTGCGAGGTTAAGTTGTTCGCTTCTATTCTAGAGCGCTCAGCCCTGTGTCAGAAAGAGAGTGAGGGCACATTCCGGCTAAGATGAGTGAAATCCGTTTTTTTGGCTAAAGTAGCCGAAGTTGCAGTGCCATTTGAGTGAGGCATTGAGTTTGAGGGGGACTTGTTCTGTGATAAACAAATGACTCCAAACAAGAACCTCAGGGCCTAAGAAAGGAGGTTTAGCTGAGAAGAACAGTAAGAGTAAGCGTTCAGGTGCTGGTGCTATGACCGACCTTAAACTTAAAGGTGGAAGATCCTCCCCTGGTTCTAACCACCCTGAATGAAGAGTGGGCGAACAAAATGCAGAACATATCAGAGATGTTGAATTCTAACAAAGAAAGAAGGGGGGAAGAGGAAAGTCAAGGCCAAAGATTCTATTATATAAGATATAAGTATAAGAGCGCAAGAGGCAGATTTTATTGGCTTGGTGGAAACTCCAGTGAGGAGTGGAAAGGGTCAAGTAATGGGAAGTGAAGTTTTGCATGCAATCCGCGTAAAAAATGGATAGTAACACCTCTCAACAACATGACCTTTGGATCTGGAAGACTCATGCTTTCCCTAAAATTGAATTCTTCCTGTGGCCTTGCTTTCAGGGTCGGATAGCCACGAGAGAACTTCTTTGGAAAAAGAGACATCATAGAGTGGCCTTCTTGTCCTCTTTGCCACGACAATATTGAACTCTTATTCATATTCTTCGAGACGGTAAAGTGGCTAGGGATGTTTGGAATGCTATTCACATCCCCACAACCATAGAAAACTTTTGAGTGCTTACAGTGAATGATTGGTTGAGACTAAATTGTCAGTCAAAGGGGATGTCATACCTCCGTGCTGTCCCCTGGAGCATGGTTTTCCCTGTTGTGTGCTGGATCTTGTGGAATCACAGAAAGAACGTGGTCTTCAACTCGACAACAACTCCTATCCTCAATCTGCTTGGTCGATCTATTGGCTACAATCCCCTATCCTATGGAAGGCGCCCCCCAGAACTCTGTGTAAAGATGTATCAAAGTCCAGAGGTGTAGCCTGCCTGTGACCTCTAGGAGGGTGATGCAAAACCAGGCATACGTATTTCAATTTCTATAAATGCACTTGTTTCCATTTCCTTTATTGTCCAAAATCATCATATTCCAAGCACTTCCATTAATCTCTGTCTTTTGTCTATTATTACAGGTTCTTGTGCTATAATTCAGATCGATTTTAGTCTGCTCAAACAAAACTGTTGAAACTCCAATAATAAGCTACACCGATGAAGAAGAAATTGAACCCCCGGATTCACTCCTTAGAATAATAGAGCGTAATGAAAAGGAAATTGTCCCTCTCCCTGGTAGGGAATTCCAGGACATACCAGGAGGAGGTTGAGAAAGTGAACTTAGGGGAAGATGGGGAGATAAAAGAGGTCAAAATCGGGACATCGTTCTAAAGACACAGCTTATTCAGTTGCTCAGGGAATACAAAGACGTCTTCGCATGGTCTTATGAATGAGGATATGCCTGGGTTAGACACTGACATGGTGGTCCACCATTTTCCGCTTAGAACCGGAATGCAAGCCAGTTAAACAGAAGTTTAGGAGGATGAAAATGTCCAGTTGAAGATCAAAGAAGAAGTTCAGACTACCAGCCAATGAGTGCGCAAGAGCTGATGATTTCGAAATTACCTCAAGACTACCACCGTGTAACAAAACTAGCTGCGGTTAGGGATTCACTTTCTCCAAGAGCTGCTACGATCACTCATTCTAACTACCAGCTCATTCCTGCTTGTCTTTGAAAGCTGTCCAATTACGCATCAATCTAAAAAGTAGCATTTTCCCGCGCGTCATCAACAGTAAAGTCAGTGTCTATAGCCGCTGCATCTTTTTTCTTTTTGTTTTTGTTATTGTATTTACTGATTGGTTTAAGGCTGTCCTAGGAGTAGGGAATTACGGTCAATCAAACCAGTTCATGAATGAATGGCAATGGAGCACGAACGGTTAAGAGGTTAGTTCCAGATTTCGTGAGTTCTATTCGCATTTCGTTTTACTTTTTCTTTAAAGAAGGGAAAGGAAGTGACAATCAGTGTCGTGTGGGTCAAGCCAGCTGTTCTCAATCGCTCTTTCCAATTTCTATGGCTACATACTTTGCTTTGAATTGGTCTCTTCTAAGGAGGCCTTTTTCCGGGTAAATGTCAGAGATAAGAGATAGCCGTAGTATCTTAATCCTTTTTCCTGCAAGGGGGTGGGAGAGAGTGCCCCATAAACCATCGAGTGGAAGTACTTTTTTTCCCCTTTCCTTAGACCGAGACGAATACATCGAGAATCCAATGTGCAATTCATTTTGATGAGATAGATTCATAGTGATCTGAAAAGCGGGAAAGAAATCTCTCTCTATTACTACGAATAAGATTTTGATCTTCTAAACTTAAACAAAGTAAGCATAAAGTTAGATTGGTTTGTGACATGGGTTGACTCTGATAGGAGGCTTTGATATTGTGGGCTAGTCTGAAGCCCGTTCCGAAGGTGAGGATTGGATGAAGCTTCCTATTTGGTTGGCGTTAAGTCTTTCTGGAGATTGTTCTGAGAATGAAAAGAAGAAATCAATGCTGCGAGGCATGGTTTGGTTACCCTACTAGAAAGCCCTTACATGCTTAGGTCGAAACCTAACCTGATGGATAGACAGATTACTTAACCGAAACCGGATCGGGAGAGAGAAATTCACTACTATGTTCCATCGGTTTATCCTTAAGTTAAGAGCAATCGGCTCCTGCTGAGAACTGAAATCCTGATGCAAACTGAGATCTTGGAGCTAAGGCTAAGGCCCTTCCTAAAGCCGATGGGGACGTAGTTTCTTGTTCAAATCAAAAGTCTTAAGTCTCCGCTAGGGCTGTAGTTCAAAATTAAGAATCTTATTAAGCTTAAAAGAAGAAAGGGGCATCTGCCCTGGTAAGCAGATATTCCGATGGCTGTATGGAAGAAGGCTAGCGGTGTAGCGCACATCATTTCTCAAAGAGAGTGAGGCTCATCAGGCGGCCAACCGTTGCGTCCTCGTCGCTGCGTTAGGAGACATTGGATGGTTTGGTGTTTTGATGATTCCTACTTTATTGACCGCAACTTCTGTATTTATTATCGCTTTCATTGCTGCCCCTCCAGTAGACATTGATGGTATTCGTGAACCTCTTTCTGGATTTAATTTATGGAAACAATATCATTTCTGGTGCCATTATTCCTACTTCTGCGGCTATAGGGTTGCACTTTTACCCAATATGGGAAGCGGCATCCGTTGATGAATGGTTATACAACGGCGGTCCTTATGAGCTAATTGTTCTACACTTCTTACTTGGTGTAGCTTGTTACATGGGGCGTGAGTGGGAACTGAGTTTCCGTCTGGGTATGCGTCCTTGGATTGCTGTTGCATATTCAGCTCCTGTTGCGGCGGCTACTGCTGTTTTCTTGATTTATCCAATCGGTCAAGGAAGTTTTTCGGATGGGATGCCTCTAGGAATCTCTGGTACTTTGAACTTTATGATTCCAGGCTGAGCACAACATCCTTATGCACCCATTTCACATCTTAGGCGTAGCTGGTCGGATGTTCCCTATTCATGGTTCTTTGATCTAGTTTGATTAGGGAAACCACAGAAAATGAATACACTAATGAAGGTTATGGTCAAGGTGACAGGATTCGAACCTATGGCCCTCTGTACCCAAAACAGATGCGCTGACCAGACTGCGCTACACCTCGTCTCACCCCCCCGGAGCATATAAATCCACCCGATCGATGAAGACTTGAACCAGGATGTCCCTCGGAAGGGTTAGCTACGTCCTGAAAGAACTTGCTACAAGCGGGCAACTTACTACCTCTCTGTCTCCTCTTCTTATATAGTGGATGGACTTTGTTTCATCGTATAAGAGACGGGTCGGTGGGCAAGTGAGCTGATCTCGCCTTTGTTGATCCGCTTGAAGAGAGTTATCACGACTCTGCTACATCGCGATCGTTTATTCCCAAGCGATAGAGAATACAAAGCACACAAGGCGCATGATGAACAAGAGTAGCTTCCCGTCCCTTACTCCATTTCTTGTTAGACAAAATAGTGGGGCTTACTTCTTCTATGAGTCGAAGACAGCCTCGAAGCGCTAAACGAACTGACCCTACCCAAGCCTTTTCCAGGCAAGATCTCAGCCTGATCGTAATTTAATTAAATCAATGGGACCGGCTTAAAAATATGGAGATTTTCTCTCTACTAGCTGCCCCGCTCATATAATGGATCGCTCAAGAGGAGCACTTTTTGGGAAAAGAATGAGCTGAGCACTTATATACGCATTTACACGCGTGAGCCAAGGAGTTGGTTTAGAGAGAAAACCCGCGAACGGGAGTGAGCCAAGTAGGGTAAGATTTTCTCAGCCTCGTTCGGTAAAGGAGCTTTTTATGACGTTATATAGGCCCTGCCCTAAAGCAGGCAGAAGAGCAGTAGGGGCTTGCTCTATGGGGAAAAGGGAAGCCGGCGACTCATAGACAACAGGGGAAGCCTTGCCTATAATCTTATTTATTCTAATAAAAAAAAAAGAGAGATAGAGCTCAGCTTCTTCTTTTAGAGGTCTGGGTGAATAGACACTTTCAAGCAGGTAGTTTGCTAATAGCAATATCTCTTTCAATAAATCTACTTAAGTTAGCTTCCAAGCAAGCTGCTTTAGACTTTAGAAAAGAAGGTAAACTTAAAAGCAGGCGGTTGGCATTAAGATCTCCATCTTTCCAGCCAGTCTCCCTCTCTGCGGAAGGACTATACCAACCCCCTCTCCCTGATGCTGCACACTCAATCAAAATCTTAATGTCAGTTAGAAGTAAGCTATCATGCGCTAGATAGGCGCATGGCATGGCTGTTACTGTAGCCGATAGGCGCGCTTGCTAAACTAGTTATCTAACTTACAACCGCTTCTTTCTCGTTACCATGCCCTGCTTATGCTTCGACCCGGCTTCGCTTACGTGCTTCGTTTAGCCCTCCTAGCATCTGTCAGTTCCTTTAGCACATTACTATTCTATTATATGAAATTTCTATTCCTCAAGCAGGGCATTCAATAGAAACTGGCGTCTGAAAAGAAAGAGACTCACGCAAAACCAGCAGCAACCTAGCCCTTTTCTTGCTAAGATGGGACGGCATCCCACACTGAGGTAAGGAATGCGCGGGAAAGGTATCCCAATAGTCAAAAGAAGCCGTCAACGGCATTACCGGTTTTAGGACTCAGAGCAGAGGAACTCGAAAGTGTCCAAAGAGCCTTTTTTCCCTGGGAGGGAGATTAGGTGCCTAGCCTCAGATGCAGCAAAGTTCCCCATCCATATCTTGAAATAGGGTCCGTGATGCTTGCTTGATGTCATATAGGAAGACAAAGAGCTGTGAGTTTTCTTCCTTCTTTGTTAGAGGGCAGGTCTACTTGCTCTTGTTAGAGAGAAGGAGAGAAGTCCTTTCATAACAAATCTCATGTTCATCAATGGGGCCCAAGCAAAGAGTAGCTGTGCTGTGACTCTGTAGTCTGTTAAAAAAAAAGACAATGTCTGTCTTTCCACAAGCCAGCTTTTCTACCCGCGGACTAAGATAGCGACTTCGTTCCAGTTAAAGTGAAAGAGTCCATAAGCTCACTCTTCGCGCAGAAGCTATAACATAAGAGAAGTCCCATACGCCAGTGTCCGAGATTTTATCCTTCGCTACCTCTTCCCTCAGGAATCCAAAAAAAGTCTTAGGAAAGTCAATCACCAGTCCCAGCTCCAGTGATCTCGCTTCCAAGAGAAGAGTCTAGTCTCCAGGGATCTTTTTTTATTATTTATAGGTTTTTGATGGACTTGGAAAGTTCTTATCAAAGGTGGATTCACCAATAGTAAAAAGCCTGTCCGAAAGCCTGTGCCCGATAGAAGTTAAGACCTAATTATGGCCTGTCGGTTCCTTTAGTCTATAAGAATAAAAAGAAATCCTATTGATGCCATGTTTCGAAAGCCAGGGAAGTGAAAGTGGGAAAGCAACAAAAAGAAAGAACTTGGTTCCACGAAACCCCTACCACCCTTTCAAGTACATATGGCCCGGATCCATTAAAGTCCTTTTTAGACCAGCTGTCTCATAACGAAGCGAAAAGTCTAAAAAAAAGCTTTTCGTTGTTAAGGGCAGGCATCCCAGCCCCCGACTGTTCACTCAATCCAGTCTATAAAAGAAAAAAAAAATCAGAAAGAAGATAAAGTACATAGAAGATAAGGGAGCCCTTGTATGTTATGTTCGGATCGGATGGCGTGTGTTCTGAGTTCAAGCACGTAAAATGGTACAACAAATCCATAGCGTCCGTTGGCTCTATATCCGTTAGAGTTTTTGTAACCCGATTAATCTAATATAGGGGGATAGGTTGCTTGCAAGACGGATGCTGCAAAGAAAGCCTCTTTTATTTAGTCGGAAATCAAAGTATGTACGAGCATCAGCGAGGGTCGATGCTTTCTTAGAGATGTTAGGGGTTCTATTAAAAGCCAGTCTTACAGGATAAAAAAAGTCTTACCGAGTGTGACCAGCCAGTTCCAGCAGAAGTCCAATCAGACTATCGGATGTGACGTGGAAGCTTTCCTTTATTAAAAGAAATACATTTACCGGGATGTCTTTTCCAATCTCCCAGATCCTATCAACATTAACCCATGCAGTAGGCCCATTTTTTTTCTCTTTAAGGTGGAGCTCATCAAGCCCGAAAGCCAATACCCGCGGAAGTAAAGTATGTATTCCAGTGTTATCAAAGTTAGGACAGATGTACAAGGTCTTTCTTTATAGGACAGATGTACAAGGTCTTTCTTTATATTGAAAAGTTCTATTAGTAAGCCAGTTTGAAAAGTTTTTGATCTACGCAAGGCAAGCCAGCTTCAGTAAGACAGTAGTGGCAGACCAAAAAGGAAGAGTGGATTGGCAGGTTTTCCAGTTAGTGGAGAATCCATTCAAATTCATATTAGAAAATTGGATTCTCTTTCTTATTATAGGTAATTTCTCTTCCACCTTCCTAGCCTTCTTCTAGCTATTTTACTCTCAACTCTAAAGGAAATCAATGTATATATTAGCGCTTGACCTAGATGGATAACTCCCACTAAAATAAATCTATGTCTTATCTGATCCTTCTGCTTGCCTAAAATCTGACGCCTAAGAGACTGCCACGAAGGCGAATTCAATGCGGGTACTTTTTATGCTTGGAATGAAACTACTGGAATGACTCCTACAATGCCAAGAGGGGGAAACTACCTTTATCACAGGTTTGTGCTTACTTAAGATCCATATCAAAAGCTTTCAGCTATCCCACTTGCTTACCTGATTACCTACGAGTGTAAACTATGCCCGCATCCATCATACCATACCTCTGGCTTCTATGGGAAAGTCTTACCGCCTATGAAACGAAACCTAGTCGCTTGCTGCCCTTCCTGTAGGTGCCTTGGAAAATCCTCCTGCTTCAAGATCAATAGGACTGAATGGAACTAGATCGCTAGAAAATGTGGTACTGCAATTGAAAGGCTTAAACACTAACTTTTTGAAATAGGAGGAAGCATAATTGGAAGGCAAAGGCTAATTGTAAAAAATCCGACACTGAAAAAAGAACTCCAACTAGACTAGATAGCATAGCTTACCACTCTAAGGTAGAGTGATAGGGCCCTATCCACTCATACTACAATGGATGTCAGAGCACCTCCACTCGCAGGAAGAAGCATTTCTGCGGGCTATAGATTTGATTTCAAAAAGATTTTATTTTTGAATAGTAGCCCTCTCCAATCTTAAAAGAGAGAAGGACTGGTCGGGACGGATGAAAAGCTTTTTTCACATTCACAGGCCCAATAGACTACTTGAAAAAAAAAGGAATGCTAGACGTAACTAAAGGGAAAATCCCCACCACTAGGAGCAATGGAACTAAAGAAGTTTAGTTTATGACTCAAACCCTTAACACTCCCACACAGGGAAGAAATCTCTATGTTAGCCATTCCAGGGAAAGATATAGCCAGCTATACAGGAAAAACAAAAACAAAATGAGCTCTTAGAGAGAATACACTTTTATAAAGTCAAGTAAAGTAGAAAAAAATCATAAGAGAAGAAAGATCGGATTTTAGGCTAGATTCGGGGTATGTTGAAAGGGACTAAGCGGGGTAGAGGAATTGGTTAACTCATCAGAACTACACGAAACCCACATCAAAGAAGCATTAACTTCAACATTCTCATCACAAGAAGAGATGAGCAAGAATATACATTGTATTTAAGTCACTTCAGTGGATAATAGTTGCATTTCGTAAATGTCTAGGGTGCTAAAAAAAATTCCACCCGGTGTCTGAAATCAAATGCCATTTTACATCCAAAGTCAGACCATGTAAAGTATGATTGGTAGTTTGAAGCCGCCAACTCAAAATACTATTTGTGCTGCATTTCCTTTCTGCTGCTTCATTCTAGTTGAATCTTGTTTCCAATCCAATAAATTCGTGTGAAGGAAAATCCACTATAAATTTCCTACCATAGCCTTTCCAATAGAATTATCTATTTGAAGCACAATTTCAATTTGGATCGGTATTCAAGGCCGTTAGGTCATTCTCACAGCTTTCTTAAACTGGAAACCTGATCTAGACAGTCAGGGTCAATTGAGCTAATGTGCGTACAAGCATCTTTTTCCTTTGCACCATTGAAATGAAAATAACGTACTATAACGTTGTGTTCCTGACACTAACCTGGCCAAGACCCACCATTATGGTAACTCCGCCGTGTGTTTTTTAGATCAAATCCGGCCAGAACTGGGTAAGTGATCTTCAAGGGCATCTCCCCGACCTCCCAGCGCTCCTTAATCAGATACCCTCCCCGCAAGGGCATGAAATCCAACACCCAGATAGAGTCGAGGATGACATTCAACTTGTTAACAGCTGTGTGGGAGTACTCCTCCGTTTTTGTAGCGGTATATGTTATTTAATTGAGTGAAATTCAGCCAGTAGTCTTTCTGAATGTGATAGCTGAGAGCTGTGATTCGCTTATCAATTCGCTCGATCAACTCTTTGCCATCACGCTCTGGCTTTAGCATCTGCCGAGCACACCTAAGCGGAAAAAAGAGAAGAGTGCCTGGATATCAATTGGATACCCATATTCCCTGTTTCAGGTACAAGTTCAATTTACAAATTATTTCAAGAATTATTCAAATCCATAAATTCACTACGAAACAAGGCTGGAGCCAACCCTGTGGAAAACTTAAAGTATAAACTCACCATCCTTCTGTCAATCATGCTACATCCATCTGCACATAGAAGTGTTGGAAAAGTGTCAAAGCCATCCGAGAGGCAGAGGTTGAGTATCAACTTCATCCCTCTCTGGGCCTCAGGGAGTTATGCCAGAGCATAATCACGCGTGTACTTGGTGTATGACCTCAGCAGTATAATCCACCAGAACCCTGAATCGAAAGGCGCAACTCTTCCTATTGCACTGCCACCAAAATCGGCAACCAATATGTCCTTTTGACGATGCGAGTCCTTAAAACTTGTAGGCATTACTCCTTCTCCAAGAGTAAAGTTATCAATCCTTTTCTCCGGTTGGAGAGTTTTTAACAGATAATTCTTCACAAGCTCAGGTTCTGCAGGTTGCTTCATTAGGTAGGCTAAGCCGCTAAGAACAAAGTCTCTCACAAAAACCTTCAGATATGACCCTCGGGGAGGAAAGCTGCTCTTGGTGCTTTAGTTTGAGTAAGGACAGTAGGAATTACTTGCTGTTCCCGCTCTTCTGTTAGAGCTCTTTACTTTAGTCCCAAAGAAGATCTCCCCGGAGCGAGTGACTCTCGTTTTTCTGGAAATGGAAAGGTAGTTCAGTGAGCTATAAGGCTGAAAGCAGTACCAAGGAATCAGAGTAAAAAGCCCCTCCAGATGGTAAATATCAGATCTGGATTAGATCAATGAATAGATGAATGAATTGAGTTACTTTCTTTCTTCTACTCGTACTCGAGGAAATTATACTAGTGAAACGTTAGAGTGACGTGACTCTTTCATGGGAGGGAGCCTTTAGTTTAAGTTTAGGGGAATCTAGTTGGATCGAACGAAAAGCAGAAGTCAGAATGATGGGATTGAACTTGAACGAGCAAGGATTGGTTCGACAGTCTTTAGTACGCATCGCATTCAGCTTTGGCTCTAAGTGCTATAGGAATTTCCTTTTCAGAAGGATTGTTTGGAATCGAACTCTAAGGCTCAGGCAGGTACGGCATGATTGGGTTAGCTAGACTAATTGCGCCGAATAGAATAAGTTGTTCTAGTTGCATTGGTTCATGACTTAGTAGCTGGAGCTTCATATGGTTGACTTGATCTTTTATAACGTAATTAAACTTTCCGGAAGTAAAGCGGTGCATTTTACTTTTGAATCTGCCTTTGCTTTCGGGCATTCTTTGCTTTGTTTGGATCTTGCAAGTATAGGGCATGAAAGTAAGAAAGAAGGAAAGAACTGAATCCGCTTCTATTGGTCTACAAATCAGCTCTTTGCATCCCTGCAGGAAGAATATGCTGATCCTTCTCGGATAGAGCAGGTCACCCTTACTTCGAACTTCAGAATTGATTGGCATACCCTAAATATAGCTAAAAAAGAGCATCAAGTCAACCTTGGAATCAAAGTTGATACAAAAAGGATCCCAGTCTATGATAATAACAATGTTTGGGTAGACACAAAACCTAAGAATGTAATAGACAAAGGGAGATCACTTTTATAAAAATAGATTTGAAGTCTCTTCAGCATGAGAATGCTTTGCTTAAAAAGATGATTCAAGATCCCAATAAAGAGAAAGAGTCACAAATCACGAGCATGAAGGCAGCAACAGAATCTGATGCTAAAGAGAAAGAACCGGTGATGAAACCAATTACTGAATCCACAACGGGATCCCAGCAAACTACAGAGAAGAAGACAGAGATTTATTCGAGAGAAAATCTTAACAGTTACATCCAATTACAAACTACACGAAAGTTGTCCATTTTTTATGGTGATTTACCCGAGATGCACAGAGGAAGAGAACGAACTTCATATATCCCTTTTCTACTCAATCTAGAAAGAAGATTGGACGTTATTCTGGTTCGTCTCCATTTTTGTGAAACTATTCCTCAAGCAAGGCAGCTGATAAGTCATCGAAGGGTTTGTGTGAATAATAGAATGGTAAGCATTACGCATTTGAAAGTGTCCCACGGTGATATAATATCTTTTCAAGAAAATGACGCAAGAATCCGCGGTGAAGAAATAAGGAGATCTTTCTATATCGAAATATTAGTTGATAAAATCATAGGGAAATTCCTGGATCACCCGGTCAGGAGAAGAACCAAAACAGAATGGTTCCACCTACTCAAAACTAAGA